TTTCGAACTCTCCTTTGGATAACTTATATGTCAGCATAATGGCAGAAAACGTACCCCTCATAGGTAGCTTTATGACTACCACTTTAGCCCTTCGCCTGCCTGGCTTATTGGAAGAACCTAAAAATTCTCTTATCCTCTTTCGGGTCAGCCTGTAAGGCGTAGAATAAGTAGAGCCTGATGCGCTCCCTTAGTAATCGAAGCGCCGTTGGTCAGATTGAATTCCTGCCCTTCTTTCTGTAACCGACCCAGAGCACTAGTTAGGGTATGGAGGTATGGAGCCGGTTTCCCTTGTTCCCTGTATTGGTTATGCGAAGGGGAATTCCAATGTTCAATTGCCCCTATCCTCCGCTCAAACCAATCCAGATCATCACCATATTCTCATCAAAGGGATATCGAACTCGTTCTTGCCAGAGCTTACTAATAAGAAGAAAAGCTCCTTCTTTCTTCTATTTCTATTAAGTCTGCCTGCGCATGAACATAGAAAAGCAGAATTTGAATGAAAGGACGCTAACTCATATGGTAGCGACACAAAAGAGGTCTTTTGCGGCCCCAATACGAGAGGTCAGCTTCTCAACAGTCAGTTTAGTTGTTGGCAGCGCTTTCCAAGTTGGTGACCACGTCATCCCTTGGTGGAGCGGGAGGGTGGTGATTGATCCAAGGCATATATCTAAGAAGGAGAAAGGTCTTCCAATTCATTATGAATGGACCCAACCTGCGATAACACAGCTTCAGGATCATGCAAAGGAAAGGGGTGGAAGGAACCCTAGCAAACGTATCTTTAGAAACCTTTTTGGCTAGTTCAATAACTTAGCCAAAGAAAAGAATGAAAGAGAAAGATGAACTAGCAGATCACCTTTCTCATCCTTTCGATCAATCCTTTTTCTATGAAAGGCTGGAATCATTCCAGCCGGATCCAGTGAGAAAGACTGGAAGAGGCAAAAGCTCCGGAGCTTTCAACTCTCCTCCATATGCAGTCATTAAAGACGATGCATACTGTTTAAGAGTCCTATCAAGGTTAAGGAGTCAACTGAGCATCTCAGCGGCGGGATTGAATACCCGGATCGAATCAGAGTTCACGCCGCCCGCCCTGAACAAATAGGAGGCGTGGGCCACAGATCGCACATAAGCCGCCGGGTCGCACGACAGAAAAACACCCAACATAAAGATGCACACTCCTCCATGTGAAATATGCATCTTCATTGGAGCTTTTTGGTAGTCGTCGTGACCAACAGCCATCAGCTGTCGGCTCGTTGGTAAGGTGAGAGCTTCAAGCCCGATTTCTGGTGGCGCATCCCCCACACAAGCACCGCCCGACGAAGGGGGGACGGGGAAAGCTACAGCTTCGACCCTTCTTTCTAAATAGGGGTGCCCGGGGCACCTCATCTTCTCATTTCGTCGTTGCTCATTCCCGTTAGGCCGAAGTATTTGGCCTTTCCTTCTCCGCGCCCGCTCACGCTTCAAGCTTACTTTATTATTAGAGAAAGGCCTACCGCGTGGTAAAAAGAAGAAAGTACGAAAGAATAGTAAAGGGAGCACACCGCAGAAAGATTCTAAATATGATAAGTCCCCCTTGGATTCGATAAGAAGGAAATGAAGAACGGGAACGAAACGAAATAGGGCATTTCTAGCTCTAGTTTCGGATGAGCTTCTCCCAATTCTGTCTGGTAATAGAATAGGACGGCTTGCTCTGACCAAGACTCTACTTTTTGCTCTGTCTGTGGAGCGTATGAATTTCCTTGAATGTAGATGGACCAAAAGAGGGAATGAAGGGATAGGAATAGGAATTATAGTACCATTGGAAAAAGGGGCACCTGTGGGAACATCTCTACTGACGAACCATTTCAATAGTACGGGTGCTGCCGTGCCACGAGGCACGACCATGGAAGTAATTAAAAAGAAAAAGTTATGTAGTTGGACCATCTGTTCTATCCGTTAGAGTTTTGCTTCTCTAGAGAAGATGAGAGGCTAAAAATGAAAGTGTTCACAACACATACCGAAAGGATACGAATTAAGCCAACCATTAATGACTAGTTCGAACCCTATTGCGCAGTTTGACAAAAAGGTGGTCTGATCCCTGCTTCTATATTTACTAATAGGGTCTCTCTCCCAGCTTGAATCTCGTTCAATCCATAAACACGTGCAATACCATCTCCAACTGAGACCAAAACCCCTCTACTCCCCTTTCTCTGGTTCCTAGCCCAACAAAGCCAATACGCCAACAAAAAAAAAGCAGGTTCGCGTTATAATAAAAGATTATTGGTTCTAATCGCTCGCATAATGCGCAGATAGGGAACACTTTGCCGGGTACCCCGTTCTCTTATCTGGGTCAAGTATGAGTGATAGGTTCTCGCGCTTAACTCCTTGCGGAGTAGTGATAATCCCGCGGATCTCCTTAAGGTTAGCAATAATGGAATTTTGGTTATAACCATCATCTACTAATGCCGCCTCTATATATAGTTCCAATAGGAAAAGCTGGAGCTTTCTTGAAACTTTACTAATGAACCCCCTACTACTTATGTTATTTATGTTATGGTGGATTACACCTATCGATCCATCCAGCTCACACACAGCGCAAGAGGGACTTTCTCTCTAACCAATAAGTCGAGTTATGGACTCATCCCGTTGACTACATAGGATTAGCAGACATACCTTTTTGGTAAAAAGAAATGTGTGGCACTTCAAGTTCAACTTAGACTTCGCGGGAGAGGATGGGTTGTTGCCAACGTCTGACTCTTCTTCAATGGTTCTTCCTCATTCAGGAAAAAAAAGATCTCATTCTCAAGCATTAGCCGCAAAGAGCTCTCAGTCTTTCTATCAATCCTTGCTTGCTATATGCTATAAAGCTATAGTCGCAGATGCGCTCTTACTTCCTTACTTCTATCATTCAGGTAATTCTATTCTTTCCTTTTCAGAAAGCTCACTCAAAAGAAGAAGACACATAAGCACACTCAAAGAAAGAGCTCAATTAACATAGAGCCTCCCAGAGCTGAAATAGCTGGGCTTCTTCCTTCACTTACTTCTTTACTTTATTTAGTTTAAGAAGGCTCGTAGAGAAAGCTGAATGAGATGTGCTAGACTGGGGCTTCCCTCGGCCACTAAGCGATAGACTTGAGACAGATAGCTTTAGCTGATCTAATCTGCAACTATCTTTTGACTTTGAAAACGGAGTAACCAACCGCCTTACCCGCCAAGATCCTCTGCAATAGGGGACTTGGGATCCATGATCAGATCAAGAAATTCGACTTTTGGGCTGATAACTAAGTCTGAAGAGGCCCCTATTATGAAAGAAAGCATCTTTCAGACCGTATAACATAACCGGACTTAAACTCGGAATAAGAAATTATGAAAATATACAAAAGACAAAAGCTCGATTAAGAAGTCATGAGAGGGAATGCCGGAAAGGATGGCACCACCAGGTAAAGAGAAAGTTGCCGGCTCCGGTGCATGTCGTTAATCCAAGGCTTTCGAAGAGCTTACTAATAAGAAGAAAAGGGAAAGGTTCCATTCGTAACTTATAGTTAAGTGGGTATGGGGCTAGCACGACTAAGAAGGATAGGGTTACGGAGCTAGCTTAGGAACGCAGGTAGGAGACCGAAAAGGAAAGATTCCTCGGCTAAGCAGTCAAGTAAGAAAGATAGGGGTCTGAAAGAAGTTCACTGAAAGCTTCAAGCCAGGACAGGAAAGCTTATTAGAGTGGAGGTGGGAAGCTACCCGACTAATTGACAACGGAAAGGTCTTTCAAACAGAGATTAAACTGAAAGAGAATCATCAACTGAATCCGGAGAAAGCTCCCGTATCTGAAGAAGGAACAGCTTTTGTTGCATCGGATCTTGTGGTGGATGTTGCTGCTGAGAGAGAGTATCGGGCCTTAAAGGCCTTTTTCCGAGTATGAGACTGGGTTCGCAGAAGCTGACACAAAGAACGAATCTGATAATATAATATGTATGGGTTGAGGTGGCATCTCTCGAACCAATAAAGACATATGTAAAGGGAGGTTCCGCTCTTGGTTAGAGGCACCCCGAGAATAGAGTCTTCAAGTCAAGCAGGAAAGGTGGAGTCTGATCCTGTGACTGATGCTTGACCGAGGTAACTAGCTCGATGAAGCCTAACCCTTATAGTTGACGCATGGTTGGCTAAGAACCTTTCTTACTTCATTCACGGATTCTCTCGAAAGCAAAGAAGTGAAGTATTGCAAAGAAGTAGTTCAATTCAAGAAGGCGCTATTAATAGCCCTCATCTCCGGTAGACAGAATCCGACTCAGTGAATCCTATTCCCCTTACTAGGCCGGCCGTTAGGTCCGATTCGAGAAGGAGCATCCCCAGCCGAGCATAAAGAGATAGCGATCCTCCAAGCCCGGGTATTGAATCTCCGCAAGGGAAGGCGGCGCGCCAGCCCTACGAGATTCACCTACTACTTTCTCTGCCCGAACCCTTTAACCTAGCCTAGGGTGAGAAAGAATAGGAATGGATCTAGCTGCTTCTCCTATAGGTAGAGTGCCGGATGAAAGGTTTCGCAATGAAAGCGAGAGCCCTCGTTTTCAAAATAGTAAGTAAGATGCGAAAGGCAAGAACGTGTGTCTTCTTCTTTTGAGTAAGCTCCAGGAGTGGACGAGTCTGGTGAGAGAGTCTCAGCCTGGGGTTGACTTGACCCTTACTGATCTTGTCACAAGGATTGTTGACTCAAAAAGAAGTCGGCGTAAGCGGATAGAAGCAAGTAAACAGAATTCCGCCATCATACGGCTTTTGCTACTGATGAACGGTAAGATGGTTTAGGCTTATCTGTTCACCCGCTTACAGTTAGGCAGGAAGATCACTCAAGAAGACTAATCCTTAAACAGGCGAGAAAAGAAAGAAAAGAATTTGAATCTATTAGCCCTTCTTCCTGTGTTAGAGCAATAGAACATATATGAATCCTTTTTTAGTTAATCCTATATTACCAACCGCTAACGCGCCTGATTACCTGGCTTAATATAATAGATTATTCCCTCAAGACCTAGTTTCACGAATAATGATGAGATTTCTTTATCACAGCTACAATTATATATATAGATTTCATGCATTGCAGTAAGGAAGGTTTAAAGTTTGTTGCGGGGAATCCGCTTTGAAATGGATTACACTCCTTCTCTCTCTTTTTTCCTGTGCTAGCAATCCGGTAAAGAAGTCAAGCAGGAAGTCCAGTAAGCCGAAATCCCGGGAAAGCCTTTAGCACAATCAAGCAATCAAAGCCCTATCTAAGTAAAGCTTCGTTGGAAAAGATCCAAGCTAGCCCAAGCCCCGAAAGGAATCCATCTCTTTTAACTAACCCCTCTTACTAGATTGAGAAAAAGCGATCTCGATACGATCTTTCTAAACCATTCTATACTAGTATACTGAGCAGCGTGATCAAGTCAAGTCCTTCTCTTACCAGATTTCAATTAGATTCATGTGCGCTCGTATGGGAGTAGAAGCCACTACTTCCCTCTTCCCCCGAGATGAACTACTCTCGCAAAGAACCTTCCTTACGTCAAGAGCCAATATCTATTCCTTCTAGCGAGTTGCTTATTCTCTGGGTGCTATTATTAATTATGAAAAGGAGTTGGTTGGAGCTTTCTTCGTCCTTATTTAGTTTTAGTAAAGGGAGAAAGAGCCCCTTTCTTATTAGACTATTCTAGTGGCGGCATTTCTCTGAGTAGGAGAACATTCTTCCCTAAAAAGCTCATGGCTTACGGTACAGATAAAATAAGGAAAGAAAAAAAAAGAGAACATAAAAAGGATAGGCTAACTATCCATCTGACTACGGTTCCCCCGCTCTAGGCTAGGCTGATACTGCTCTAGTTTATTATTATGACTCTTCTCCCTTTGGAATCACTCCCATAAATAGAGGAAACCCTCGGGCGATCCAATCAAAGAAGACAATCCCCACCACTTCAGGAAGGGAAGGTTCGATCAAAGGGTTCATCAGTGGATGATGAAGAAAGAGCTTACTAATAAGAAGAAAAGACGGGCTTTACTAAAACTAAATAAGGCTTCCAAGCTTCTGGTAATTTATTCAATTAAGGGCGTATAGAATAACATAGAGTAGAGTGAAAGGTTCCACCCCGAAAAACCAGGGAAGGACAGTTTTCACATGCCACAGTTAGGACTTGCAAGTACGAGACTGACTCTTCACTTTCTCAAAATTGACTAAGTAAGTAAAGTGAAGTACCGGCTTGGGTGACCGTTAACTTGAAGCGGGCGAGCTTACTAAGTGTTGGCCCTCTCCCTTCTCGTGCAGGCAGGGGTTCGCTTTAACACTATACAAAGACCACTACGAACGAAGGACCAAGGAGGATGAAGGAGATGGTGAGCTCGGTTTGGAAGAATGTAATCCCCGGGGTATTCTTTCGATGAGTAGGTCTTTAGAAACTCATTTTTGAGTGAGACCGGTTAATGGGGAGAGAGACTATGGGATGTGTATTTTTGTCCCTATGGATTGTGGATTAAGCCATCCCACTTATTTGATCTAGTAAGGGGAGCACAAACAAGATTGATTTATAATAGTTGCAAATAGATGAATTCAAGGGCGACGAGACCAAGGAGCGGCTTCAAAGCCCGATGCAATTCAAATTCTTAGTCATTCGCTCCCAAAATAGGGAACTTCCCCTTTTCTCCTTAAGCACTATAGTCAACTCTCTTCAAGCAAGAAAAGGGATGAAAGCAAGAAAGGCAAGTTAAAGACTTGGGGACTTTACTACGCTTGGACTCTTCTTGTCTTGTTTACTAGCCTCGTAAATCTCCAATATCTGCTTATATTAGTAGAAGAGGGAAGCGGTAAGTTTTTGCTCTTGTCTGATGAATGACAAGCGCTAGTTGGTCGTTAGAAAGTCCCTCTAATAGGACGAGGGAGTGCAAGACTTCCTCTCCTCTCAGTCCACTAGCAATACACCAGTACAGTAAGTCAGTACAGCACTAGCACAGATGCTTTTCATAGCCCTAGTCAACGAGCTAGGTAATGCTAATGAAAAAGCAATAGCTTCCTTCCGGAGTATGCAATCCCGGAAAGGCAAACACGAAAGCATATATTTAGGACCGTTTGTCAACTACTCCTCCCAGCTTTTGGCCTTGAGTAGTTGTTCTCCTAAGTTAGTTGTCCTAACCTGACCGAATCCTTCAGAAGAACAGTAAGATGGTACAGGAGAACCGAATCTATACGGCTACGGATAGCTTTCGTTCAGTGTTTCATTTGAATGAGATAGATTGTTTCATATTTTTTTTTCTAGTCATTGAAGTTACACAAACTCGGAACCAGAAAAGGAGAGCAGAGCTTACTAAACTAATAAGAAGAAATCTTAAAAAAAAGTCAAAGTATTCTATCCGTTATTATGTTAAATTCATTTTGTCTCGTACAATAAATGAATTCTCTTTGTGTATGGGTTCCCGGTAAATAGTGGATACTCTATTCTAAACCACGGATCGGGAGCAATCGAAAAAGCCAGACCCAGTACGGTATCGGTATCTCTTGGAATCCCAAATATGATGCTACCAATAATTGTAGCAATCCAAGCTTCTATATTTACTAATAGGGTCTCTCTCCCATCAATCAATATTGGTTGAGGTAATGGTAATGGAAATTCCCCTATTTGTTTGATGAGAAATGCGATAGCGGATTAAGCTTAATTGCCCAGCTAGCTTCCCTTTAACTGACTTTAGTCCCATTTTCCTCTGATAGCAGGATAAATCCCATGAAGTATGCTGTTTCTGCTAAGGATTCGGATTTCACTAGAAGCTTGTCAATTCATATACCTATGTTATGTGCTACAAAACTGACTGATTCTCAGCAACAAGAGACTTAAAAATAGGGCCCAGTCTAGTAGCAATCACTTTAGTTATAAACGTTACAGCAAGAACCTGAAGTCTATTTGTCAAATCTTTCCCTTCCGAAAGAAGACTGAGTACATAGAAGTGCTCAGGAGCGAAGTCACTCGACCAAAAAGAATAGGAGCTATAGAGGCCTACAACTACTATCTATTTGTTGCCTTAGTCAGATAGCTTACTTTTAGGCATAGCATTAGCAGTCGAGCATCACATCTCTGTCAATCAGTTTAAAGCAAGTAAGGACTTTACTAAAACTAAATAAGAAAAGCAGATGCGGGGAATCATTTAACGTAACCTGACCCATAGTATGAGTGGATTAGATAGGTTAGCCTTTCGCCGGTATAAATGACTTAATCAAGAGAGAAGAAGGAGAAGTGATCAACTACTATACGATAGAACCAAACTCAACAGAGTCACCAACTGATTTAATAGCTTCGGCCTTTGCCTTTTAAATCTAATACCCTGTTTTCCAACCAAGGAGTTGGCGATGTGTCTAGTAAACGTATTGGATTGACTCTCAGTCATCTCGAATCTTTCATCCAATCTGCCACAGCCCTTTACTTACATACTCAAAGCAAACCAAGCATCGATGGAAGAACCAGGACGGAAGAGCCTGGTAAACAAATTACATCATCGTGAGTCTTTCAGTGATGACTAAAACCCGTCTGTCTCCGGTCTCCGGTCTACGGTCTATGGCCTCCGGGTCTTCTTCTTAAACCAAAGGAATACAACCAAGTCCTGGAAACACAAGACGGAAGCCGTCCCGCTTTGGTAAAGGAATGTTACTCTGATTGGTAATGTTGGCGATGCCAAGCATGCTCAGGACGGATCTAGCGCTAAGAAAGTAGGAAGGGGAGGTTTTCCAGCGGGGCAGCCTTCCTGAAAGCATTTCCTAAATGCGAGAGGTTTGACAGATGACCGGCGGAATTGCATTCATTCATAGGTATCCTATCTCTCGGTTATAAAGAAGAAGGAAAGAGATTCATATGCCTCTCCGGTTCCTAAGGCGTAACCACGCAATCTTTAGGTCATCCGGTGGCGTGATTGGTTTTGGTTTTTGACTTTCCCCCATTTTATAGTTTGTGGCTGCTGGGCAGGTATGATGAACCATTAACTCAGCAAAGGCAAGTGAGGCAATGAGAATTGTTGGCGATAAGGCGCGAGAAGATAGTTTGATAGCAAAAAAGGCTTTCTCTCTCTTATGTTTTCTTTCTATGGATAGGGTCAGTGAAATCTTTCGTTCCCTTTTCTTCTTATTAGTAAGCTCTTCGAGAAGCCTTGGCCTGTGTACGGGTTTACGGAAGAATAACAGCATCTTTTGCTCTGCTGCTCCTCGGTCGGAGATAGCAGCTCATGAACTGCCCTGCTCGAAGGATCGTAGCCCTTTTAGGTACTTGAATATTGCCTAGCTGCAGAGGATAAGTTTGACTTTCGAGAGCGGATCCTAGCTTGGACTGATCTTTGACCCTAGCTCCAGGCGAAAGGATACGTAGGTTTTTCTTCCTTCTTCTTTCCGGAGGAAACACTATATGAATAAATCGATAAATGAAATAAATAAAGGACCCCTATGAAATAGAAAAGATCATGCATACATATCATAGTCCACGTGGCCTTCCTTGCCAGCAATATATTACACACATGCAACACCATCTTCTTCGGCCTTGTGAGCCAACATAGGCCCAGGAATAACATCACCAATGGCATATACACCTGGAACATTGGTGGCGAAGCGCTCATTCACTAAGATCCGCCCAGCCTTATCAGTTTCAACCCCTATCTTCTCCAATTGGAGTCCAGCAGTAAATGGAACTCTACCAGCAGAAACAAGAACAACATCAGCCTCAAGAGTGGTCTGCTCACCACCAGCTGCTGGTTCAAGGGTCAACTTCAAACCCATCTAAAATATTCCCCCTAAGCATGTGTAGGGTTCCAAACCTGTTTGGCCAACGACCCTACTTGGTTGACTCAGTAAAGGTCAACATTCAACATAGAATCTATCCTACGAAAAGGGCACGGAAGAAGACATGAAGAGCATAAAAGCGACTCCCGCACTTAAGGATCGTAGAAAGTTTGTTCTCAGTGATTCTTATTTCTTTCTTCATATTGTAAAGGGAGCAATCTCTCCTGAAGTTTTTCACCCTATTGCCTAGTTTAAAGCTAGTTCAGCGAGGTAGTTTATTTGCTGACTCTTGGGTACGACTCAGCTTTTTGAAAGCTTTCACCTCGAATCTCTTCTTTTCTGTCTAATAGCGGGAAGAAGCCTAGAAGCAAGAGGAAATAGGTATAGGCTGGATCAATAAAAGAAAGATAACGAAAGTGTACAAGATTCCAATCGGGCTGGCTCAGAAGGAAGGTGGCGGCGAGGAAGGATATTTCGAATCTCGATCAAATAACATAGCACGGGACCGTGCCAAGCTGTAAGCATAGCGAGTTAGGTATGGGCTTTCTTTTCACTACCAGAATCAGCAGTTGGCCTATTGTTGATCAAAGTCTGGGTTGGCGGTCCCTAGTTATAGATAGGCTTTTACCTTCCTTATAGGAGTAATCTTTCCCCATTCCTACTAATTAGTGTCTGATTCCTAACTTTGTAAGAGAGGCTGAGGTTGAATGCCCCAACGGTTCAGGTGATGAGTATAACCTTTTTTAAGAAAGAAGTTTAGTCCTTGTAGTAAATGTTCCGGTTGACCAATCTCATCCCCTCGGGAATAATAAAGATTCTACTTTTCATTTCATAAGTAATCGGTAAATGGATGACTCAAGAAAGAATCAATGAACGAATAACGGATGAGTTCTGAAACGAACGGTTAAGGAACTTTACTCAACAAGAGTAAAGGGACGGACTAGTTCTTTTTTCTGTAAAAGATGTAACTATTTAGTATGTTAGACAACATGCTCGCATACTCGAAAGTAAGTTAAGTCAAGCAAGGCCCTTAGACGAGTAGGCTTTATAGGGGGGCGCTAACGCGTCAAAGCCTATAGCTAACGCTATGGAGTTTGATTGCTGAGAGGAGAAGAGAAAGCCTTTTTCTTTCCTTATTTTATCTGTACCGTAAGCCAGTACGAGTTACTCCAGCCGGTTATTCATACTAGTAATGGAACTCTGGTGCCCGACCCTTGCAGGTATACTTTGACACATACATCTCTGTCTGAACGAGCAATTTCGATGCTTCTTCTGGCCCCTTTCTCCCTTCAGCCTAATCTTCCCTTCGCGAAAGGAAATAACTAGCGCAAGCTGCGATCTGATACTTGACAGAAGAGTAGTGTTAAGTCCCTTCATCACTGTCCTGTGACGGAGAAAGGAATTCACTCAGGATGGAACTAAGTTATAGGATAGGAGCGAAATCACCATCACTTGGAAGAATAGGTATAGAGTTGGGACTTCCTTCTGTAACTCTCGAGGTGGCACAAAGGCAACGAAGTTGGCAAGCTTGGGTGCTTTTTTTCTTTTCGCTTGTGGCATGATATGTAGGACAGTCGACTTCACACAAAGCCAATCGAAGTGAAACTCCCCTTTCCTTCGAAAGGTAGGAGCTAAAATCCGGCTCGGTTAGGGTAGACCCAGGGGAAGAGCTGCGCACAAAGGTTTGAACCATGGGGCAGGGACGGCGACCAAGAACAGGAGAGCACTCGGTCTAGGTCTTTCCTTGATCCTAATATCCTAATAAAGTAAAGGCGAGCTTATTAGATTCTTATTCAAATCAAGGCTCAATTAGGCTTGGGAGCAGGGCTGTGCCTTTTTACCACTCTCTACCGTTGTTTCCGCGGTAGGCACTTTAAAGGAAGAAATAGAAGCTCGAGAAAAAATACCCTAGTTTTGGAGTTTTCCCCTTCCTATACCTTACTAATAACATATATAGTCCCTTTTTTTTGAAGCTGCATTGCACTGCCGCATAAACAATGGATCTATCTTTCTATTCATAACAAAGAAGGGCTGGATGAGCAACCTTCTATCTGGCCTCTGTACCAGTAGTAGAGTGGCTTGCTACTTGAAATCAGAAAAGGAAGCAAGGGCCTATCTATCCTAAATAAGTAGTCGGAGGAACCCTCTTCTCTGGTAACCCTAGCCGTATCTGTTATGTAGAAAAAGAGGGACTATATATGTTATTAGTAAGGTATAAATGAGACGGCACTATTATATACTTTCTGTAATTTCACCACTGGTAGTCGGGAAAAGAGTGATCCTAGTTTTTAAATAATGTTTTGGACCCTATATATTAGTAAAGTAAAGGGCCTCAAAGCTTCAAAGGAAGAACAAGCCTTTGACTTTGGCACATGAGGTGGCGGGTTTGGCTAGGTAACATAATGGAAATGTATCGGACTGCAAATCCTGGAATGACGGTTCGACCCCGTCCTTGGCCTCAAGGAGTGGTGAGCAGCACAGAACTTGTTTCAATCAAATGGCATAGCATAGGTTGGGGCTTTCCTTTGTTAGGAAATCCACAGCCGTATCTGTTATGTAGAAAAAGAGGGAGCGGAACCGTTCAAAAAGAACGAACTTCCAAACCAAAGAAATGCAACATGAAAGGGAGCTTTTGACGTTACGCTTCAATAGAATGAATTCAGTAAGGGTAGAGTACGCCCTATGGTCGATCGAAGGTCCTGTGCCACTTTCACGGAAATCTTTCTGACCTTCAATCCTATTTAAATCAAATAAGTAGTAAATGTCCAGCCAGTTCATAACAAAATCTTAGACCAAGGCTAACACAACCGAATTGGTTGAGGAAAAAGAAACCCCAGCGACCAAGCACTCCCGCCCCCAAAAGCGGAGACCGAAGAACCGCCAGGTTGTTGAGGACACGTCTGAAGAAGAGGCGGGCGCCCTCACAGTTTACCACCCTACCTACTAACGGACGGGGAAAAGCGACACTCGACATCTATAAAACAACACCAAGAACAAAGCCATACTATGCCCTCCTCGGGATAAACTAGTGATGATTGCCATGAATGCTGCCCTCGAGGACGTGTACAAGAAGTGCCGATTCCTATCAACATGGTGCATCTCTTAGTAGAGGGGCGGGCCGTGGAGACTTTGACCGAATGAATAGGGATCAATTGATCAATATTCATCTCGAGAGTGGATGGTTGATCGCCGCCTCCTTGTCCTGGAGGCTCTCCGGCCGGGGAGGGACTTGCTATCGTAACCTTTTCTCCCGGCCGGTGTATGTGATTTAGAGTGACGAACTCCTTTTTTTCGGTCATAGGTTGGTCCAAAGAACGAGAGTCGGCTTCCTTAAGTCCGTTGTTCCTCAGTAGCTCAGTGGTAGAGCGGTCGGCTGTTAACCGATTGGTCGTAGGTTCGAATCCTACTTGGGGAGAATTTGGATCGCTTTTCTGACTCTGACCTAGCGACCCCTGCCCTTCTCCTTAGTTTCTAAACTAGCATAATCGTGGGACATCAAAAGTGGGAAGTGGATTGTTGGTTTTTCTTCCTCACTCTCGTATAGGTGAACTTGGTTCATTCCATTCTTAGGGATAAGAAGGATTCACTGGGAAGACTTACGTACTATCTTCATTAGCCGGAAGGAAAATGAGTCTCCACTAGTGTCATTCGAAGAACGAACAATCAAAGGCTTACCTTAGGTAGGATAGATGGATGTGGCCCATTGGCTAAAGCTCTGCCAGCATTTATTTTAGCAAGTAAGTTAGACTGAACTTTCTTCTCTTTAGGCTCCGAGTTGTTTTTGGGTGGGATGGTCTAATTTTTCTTCGCCACTAGTGGCAACGAAGTTCTTGGTAATTAGCAAGGGGGAAGGAAGATCTCCACTCATTTCATTCAGTGCCTGCGGTGAGGCGCGACCCACAAGCGACGAAGGGGGGCTAGGGAAGGCCGACGACTACATGAGGGGGAAGCTCTCGTAGAAGCCTCCGACTACTTATTTAGGATAGATAGGCCCTTGCTTTACAGAAATTGTTATGAACTGACTAAATGACTAGATTCTCCCGGAACGCTAGCTAAGCTAATCGTTTTAGTTCCCTTCAATTAAATCAATAAGCTTTTTTTTGATTGATTCAGAGCGCCGCCCCCCTTCAACGAATTAGAACCCATTGAGGGGGCCTCGGCCGGGGAAGGGGAGAGTGGCCGAGTGGTCAAAAGCGACAGACTGTAAATCTGTTGAAGTTTTTCTACGTAGGTTCGAATCCTGCCTCTCCCACTTCTTTGTTGTAGACTTCAGAAAAGAGAAAAGAGGCATTCGTCAGCTCCGGAAGTTTCTTTACACAGGAAATAATAAAGCTCTGCTCTTTCTTTTTTTTGGCCGTGCCGTGAAGTGAAATTGTATCGTATGTTAGTTAAAGAGGTTGGCGAACTACGGAGATCTATAGATTCCCCATCTATATCCAATCCCAACGAGAATAGAAGCCAGTCGCTTCCGGCTTGTCTTGTAGTCGTAGTCTTTTTGCTTATGTAGTCGTCGGCCTTCCTACACGCATGCGTCCGCCAGAATGCCTCCTTGGTTCGGGACGAAGCCAAGCCGATACATACGAAAGGCGAAAGAAAGACCCCCATTTCATAGCGCCTGGGGAACGCAAGTTTGATCGAGGATTGGAGAGAGGAGAGGTGGAAGAAAAGGCTCGGGATGGATTTAGGAGTCTTTGTGCGAGCCGTATGCGGTGAGAATCGCACGTACGGTAACGAGGGGGGTTCGCGTCTATACGTGTAGTGTGGTGCTTGGGCCTACCCACCCTATTTGTTCCATGATCTATGGGTCTACTGGAGCTACCCACTTCGATCAATTAGCCAAGATTTTGACCGGATACGAAATCACTGGTGCTCGATCTAGTGGTATTTTTATGGGGATTCTATTTATCGCTGTAGGATTCCTATTCAAGATCACTGCAGTTCCTTTTCGGGCGGCTGTAGGACTGACGGCCGCCTATAGGTGGTAGGGTAGGGTGGGTGGTACCGCTCAGATTGCGGCCAATCTTCCTATAGCTTAGGGCCGGGCTTAGAGCGCGTGAAACTCATCACTACCTCGTAAGGGCGTTGAGACCATAGCATGTTACACGAAAGCGTCGCTTTCTCTGTAGTCTTGTCACACAGCTGCCCGCCTAGAAGAGCCACTCGCTCTGTAGTCTTGTCACACAAGATAAGCACTAGCCCGCCTGCTGGCCGGGCGAATCGAAGTTCTCTTCCGGTCAACTGTCCACTCAGTCAAGTGCAAAAAACACAGTAGAATCACGCAACGCACGCTGCTGGTGTGCTTCCTGCTCGCAAGGAAAGAAGAGCGACAAGGTTCAGTTCAGATTTGACTGTTTGCAGCATGGGAGCAGATTACCCAAAAAATCCCTGGGAACAATGAAAAAAAAAGATATCTCGGTAACGAAAACTATAGGGGGCTGTATTGGCGAGATCCAACGGTGAACAGCTGCCCAAAAGAAAAGAAAAACCGCCTGGAAGTCCGAGGACCTTTAGTACTCTACCCCCGAACCAGCAGCCTTCGCGCTAAGCAAGACCGCCCTTGTCCCTTTCCTTTCTCCATTCCGCCTCCTTCTTTGCTTTGTTCCATTCCAATAGAGTCTAAGGCAAAGTGGTTCGTATGCCTACTTTACCTATTATAGAAATATAAGGCGAAAGGGGCTGATACAGAATAAAATAAGTCTTTGTTTCGTTTCCGTGTTTCTTTTATGGTCCTTTCTGCCAACGAACGAAATGAAGGCGGAGCCCGTTCCGAATGCTTCTCCGATCCGGAAGTTCTCGCGAATGTCTTTTCCCGCCTTGCTAATCTTCCCCTATAACGCGGGCCGGGCGCGGGAGGAAGAAACCTAAGAGACTAAGAGAGCTCAACTCTTAGGTCCTTTTTTTCAGTCGGAAAGCGCCCTCTTTTTGTCATCCCTTGGCCTATTGGGATAGCAGCCTTCGGGCTTTGCCCGCCCTTTACAAGATTCCGGCTCGGCCCGGGAAAGCGCTGGCAACAACAGAAAAGAAGGGGTCCATGTAGCTGCTGCGCCCGCCCCCTTCTTAGTCAATGGGGCACAGCAGGTTCGGCATCTACTACAAAAAAAAGAGAGAATCCACTTCAGATAACCACGCCTCTGCTAGGCAGCGTGTGGAATGGGCGAGAGCGGACCTTTTTGGATATATAATCCAAGTCGAGAGTAGAGTTACGGGAATAGCCGTCTGATGGAAAACGACTTTCACGTTCGGTTCAGAGAGCACTTTTTTCGTTGAGAATTCCTCGTTCCCTTTCGTGTGAATTCCCCAGCGGCGAATTCAAAACTTGTGGGGCCCTATCTATTCCATCTCTCGAGCCCCGAAGAAAACCCCCCTCCCCTTCGGACTCAATATCTCTTTTGACTCTATATATGTGGGCACCTGATATCTATGAGGGTTCACCCACCCCGGTTACAGCATTCCTTTCTATTGCGCCTAAAATCTCTATTTCTGCTAATATTTCACGTGTTTCTATTTATGGTTCTTATGGAGCTACATTGCAACAAATCTTCTTTTTCTGCAGCATTGCTTCTATGATCTTAGGAGCACTGGCCGCCATGGCCCAAACGAAAGTCAAAAGACTTCTAGCTCATAGTTCAATTGGACATGTAGGTTATATTCGTACTGGTTTCTCGTGTGGAACCATAGAAGGAATTCAATCACTACTAATTGGTATCTTTATTTATGCATCAATGACGATAGATGCATTCGCCATAGTTTCAGCATTACGGCAAACCCGTGTCAAATATATAGCGGATTTGGGCGCTCTAGCCAAAACGAATCCTATTTTGGCTATTACCTTCTCCATTACTATGTTCTCATACGCAGGAATACCCCCGTTAGCCGGCTTTTTTAGCAAATTCTATTTGTTTTTCGCCGCTTTGGGTTGTGGGGCTTACTTCCTAGCCCCAGTGGGAGTAGTGACTAGCGTTATAGGTTGTTGGGCGGCCGGAAGGTTGCCACGAGTAAGTCAGTTTGGGGGACCGAAGGCAGTTCTCCGTGCACCGGACACGTAGCTTACCGAATCAGTTGCGACACAGATGGGAATGCATGCTACGAAAGATAGGGTCGAGTCTGATACATCAACCGTCTACTCAATATCCTTGTACGAGTCCACAATCACTACACGAGATGAACCTTGGTTTGGTGAATTGAAGTTGGCCTTAAGTGTAATAGGACTCCCAGTTACTGCGCGCGATCGTATACTGAGGTGCTCCCCGCCGGTTGTTGGAGCGACGCGAGCCGGGCCGGGTCTCGATTCAGAAAGATGAAGGGCCCGAAAGTCTAAATAGGGGGTTAGAAATTCCCCATCTCATTGGGGGCGGAAAACGAATCGACATCTCGAGGGCGACTGAAATCCGCCTTTTCTATTTTAGTTGGGAAAGAACGGCGAAGTCCATCCGAACCGTCCAATGAAGAATAAGAGGAGAGCAAAGCGCCAATTGCGCGCGAAGCGCATGCGGAACGGGCACGGAGAAAAATAAGTGTGGAGGAGAAGCAGCCGAGCTCATTCCCTTCGCTTCCTGGGCCCAAAGCAGTGCAGTCTTTCCTCGCCAAATCAAGGATTTGGGGCTTCGCTTCGCTACAACATAAATCCATTTTTTTTAGTAATTGTTATGAATAGAAAGATAGATCCATCCATCTATCCTATCCGATTTAGATTTGGATATCTAAAAAAGAATCGATTGAATTTTTGATTTTGAATAGAATGATTCAAAGAACTGTGCTTAGCCCCCCTGCTCATGAAAGGGCTCCGCTGCAATGGATGGCAGAGGGTCCGTAGTACCCGAAGCACTGGAGTAATCCAGTAAGTAGCCGGGAAGGGGCCTAGAAGTGCCTACTACTACACCACACTACACTTGGCTCTACACATTTACAAAGCTAACCCCTGTCCAGTGCCTGGCAGAGCTAAGGGGGCTTCAATCCTTACTCTTTATCCCCATCTTCGCCCAGGCAACGGGGCCTTACTTATGAAGGGAGGAGATTGGAGCCTCGAAAAGCACTGTTGAGAGGAAGATCCTTGGCCCCTATTCATTCTCTACAGGGAAAAAAACCCAACATAGGTGACAACGAGCGAGGGCCGTAGGCTTGGGTGAGTCGCGTAGCGACGAATGGAACGAAGGGGAATGCTTTAAAAGAAAGAAAAGAAAGGGGAGCACGGGAATAAGAAGAAGAAATTCCTTTTTGATAGAGGAAAAGAATCATATTGAAAACTTTCCTAACCCACCTTCGTAGAGCCATGTATTGTAAGTGATCCGAACCTGCCCGGAGCGCGCCTCCCATAGAGGCAAGTTCAGTTGGTGAGCCGTATGATGGGCAACTATCTCCTGCGGTTCGGAGAGGACTCAGCTGTTAGTTAGTATCCCCTTGCTTTCGGGGTGGACCCTTTCACTCTATTTTATTATATACGCTTAGCGAAAAGAATGTTTTTTGATACACCTAGGACATGGATTCTATATGAACCAATGGATCGTGACAAGTCGTTACTACTAGCAATGACTTCCTCTTTCATTACTTCATTCTTTCCATATCCCTCTCCTTTGTTCTCAGTTACTCATCAAATGGCACTCAGTTCATATCTTTAAGTTCGATCATTGACAAGGTTCAAAGAAAGGGTGTACTATTGATATGATAATGAATCGATTCCAACCTCTCGGCATTGGAGCTTTTCCGTTTAGAGGAGAGGATACAAATCAAATAACTAATCATACTTTTTCTCTCTAAAAGCGCTATTCAGGCCGTTACTCGTCACCCTGAGGGTAGGACGATATCTTGGTCCCGTCATATACATATAATAGGCAACCTGGAAAAACATTCCAATTGCAGCTGTACTAAGGCCAGTTGGAGTCCTAATCTAATCCCTTCCCACTAGAATAAGATAATAAGCGAGTTGGAGCAAAAGGTAAACCTATCCAATAGCCAGTCCTATGGTAAGCAAGCTCAGGTTCAGAACCCTATAACTAACTAGGATTCCCTGTAGAGCCATAGATAAGATTTTTAGATTATTTCAATTTGGTTCACCATGTTTTTACCTTGTATAGATTGACTTCTCATAGGACAGCCCATGGTCCACATTACCGAAAGACCATTGACCATCGCACATGGTGGCAGTCTTAAGTGACTGGGCAAAGGTGGGTTCAATCTAGCTATTGGATGACAAGGAAGGAAAAAAGGATACGCAGTATTATATAATTAACATTGTAAGATTAGAGTTTCTTTAGTAGGCCACAGCAGATCGAAAAGTCGCTAATTTAGCTCAGTCAAGTTCTCTCTTATTAGATTCTATTAAAGGTAAGGATTTGGCTTTTCTTAGATTTTATAACGTAAGCAGTTGAGGGTTCCAAACCTACTCTAAGCCGGGCGACGAGCTAATTGCTTTTCATTCATAGTGACAGACAAAGAATATATGCGTGGGATTTGTTACCGTACGAAGGGGTAATCCGACCACCAGTTTCATCCAACGACATCGAGGGAAACCCCAAGCTTTATTATATTATTATGAAAAGGGGTAGAAAAAAATGGAATTAGAAGTGGATACACAAGCCCGGAACCACTCACACCATGACGAGGGTCCGGAGGAGAACTACTGCAGCATTATAAATATATCAGAAGATATGGCTACCAGCTGCGTCCTTAGAACCAACCTTAGACCATTCTCAAGAACCCAGAAGCAAGAAGAAGAGAAAGCCCGGCCAAGGGTAGTAGGTGGAAACGCGAGAGAAACAAACGTAGGTAACATCTAGCTACAAGGAACAAGAGCAATAAAGAAGCCGTCTAATACCCTATCTCTTCTCTCGGCAAGGTTTATTGAAAGGCGCTATGTTAATAGCCCTCCTTCGGAGCCTTTACCTATCGAGAAAGATGGAAAAAATCACTCTAGTACTTACTAAACTAAAGGCAATCACAAAGAAGAAGCTTACAGTCCTTATGCAACTAACAGTGACTTAAGGAAGGGAAAGGGCAGTCCTCACAAGAAGGAAATACATTCTATTAGCTAGGTATGAACGTCCAGAGGGAAAGCAACCTGCCTTGAGGGCTAAGAGGGAAGGGCCTCCGCTTACAGTTAGGCAGGAAGATCACTCAAGAAGAGAAGCTAATAGTAGATTCCGAAGGAAACTCAACTAGAGGTTCAACCACTCCATCCTCAGGGAGTTCACTGGCTCATGATGCTTCGAATGAGGAAGGGAAAACAGCCTTAGAGGCATTGTAGGGGGTATCAGTCAACCCTGTAGGGGGATGTCAACCTCATATATATATGGCTTTACCAGTGAAATAGCGGACCAGGCATAGAACCTTACGAGTCAATAAGGAAGAATTAGCGGATGCGGATGAGTTTATGAAGAAGAGTTCCATCCCAATAGTTGCTCGAAAAGTAGCAAACGGATAAAACTGTAACGACGTCTGAACTTATTGTTCATGGTTCTATCAAAGCAGTGTAATCGTATTTCTTGCATATCTTACTTACTAGATCCTATGTTGATAGCTTCCAGTAGTAGTTGCTTGATGGTGTGTAGTGGGATGACCTGGTAGCAATCATATTAGTATGTATATGAGCAGGAGTTTCTCGATATCAGATCTTGAAAGAGACCATTTCTCACATCAAGGTAACTACGATAGGCAAAAGAAGACTCTTAGGTCGTTGATTCAAATTCTACCTATATTTGCATTCACTTAATGGTCAAACCAACAATGGAATTGACTCTAACATCCGGCCGGAGGAGACTACTACAAGGGCTTGTGCCAACCAACAAGAAGGTGGACGGAGCAAAGACATCTCTTGGCCAGAACCGGGCATTGCCCTTTACCATCCCACCACTAGGAGACTGGGACTCGAGGCGTGGTTAAGTATTCCCTTCCGCTCTGGAAGTCCATTTATTTCCTATCTTTCGGTGAACAATATCTTTCTTTTCTTTGATTTTATGTTCCCTTTACAATATGAAGAAAGAAATAAGCGGATCAAACTCTCGGACCAGCTACTGATCATCGCCTTGCTCGCGGCGGACTGATGCTCGTTCTGAACTTTCTAGATATGAATGAGGTGACTGAAAAGACGATATGTTAGGCGACGACTACTTCTTATTATTTTATTAGCCTCTAGTTGAATTTCTATTTATAAGTCTTGCAGCGCTAGCATCCCTGGTATCCCTAGTCTCACCAGCATCCCCTGCATCACTAGCTACAAGCACCAAGTCTTCTTAACAGTGCGTGGTGAATACTAAGTGAAACCGGCCTTTGTCTACGTTAGCATCCACGAACGAGACACCTATCATCCGATAAGCATGCCTCATAGTACTTCCGTTACGAGAAAGCCGCCCAATAAATGAGTCTAAGCAGAAGAGGTGATCCTTTAAGCCTTTCAGGGCAATTCACATAGCGCCTGCTTGATCGAGAAAAGCAAGCAAAGCCAAAGAAGTTCAATCTCAATTGCTTATGCTCCTTCCCCGGTGCGATCGGGAAAACCATATCCAAAGCGTAGTGGCGAGCCAAACTCTATAGGTTCAAAGAGGCTCTACTGAAAGATATTCGTAGCCGTCGTCCATTGGATGATGGAAAGCCAGGGCTTTGGACTTATTCCCATGCATCCTCAATAAACAGCAAACCCCAACCACACCCTATCCTAATAGCTCACTTCTATTTGTTCTTTCCTTGCCCCCTCGAAGCTAGGTTTCCATTTGGTGATTCTCTGCTTGTTGAGGGTCCTCTTAAGGAAATCTTTCATGCTGTCAGAAAGACTGGTTTTCAATCTAGATATCCAACCAAGAGTTGTACCTTTATAGAAGCCTATTTCTTTTATTAAAGAAAGCCCCTTAAAGAAAGAAAGAAGAGCTTACTAATAAGAAGAAAAATAAGGTCGTGAAGGGTACTGCATCAACAGAGTGGCCAAGCGCGAATCAAAGTAATAGCCACTATCAAGGTTAACTCCTAGAGTAGATAAAATGCCATCTCTACTAATTTACATATATAGAGGCCACTTAGACTTTTATTGTTGGCTTTGTAAAACTCAGCTAAAGTATAGGATTTTTTTAGACTTTGCTAAGTCAAAACATAAGGACATAAGCCCAACCTCGGGGGACCCAAGCCCTAACCCAAGGACCTATCATTCTATCTTAAACCTTTCCTCCCGTTCTTTATCATTGGCTAGGAATGGAAGGTAACCTTTCCATAGCAGTTCCTTCCCTAGTTGGAGTAGAGGAAGATGAATAGCTAGCTTCCCTTGGGGTAAAGTATTCCGATACAGATCCTGGCCCTGCTATGAGTCAACTAAGGATTCATTGAAAACCTATGAGTAACCCTATGAGGATGGAAAGCATTTAAACTTCTTCCTCTGATGCTCTTTCTAATTCAGTAGCATCATTAGAAGGAGTGGAATTTCCTTCTTATACTCTTTTTTTGACTCCTACTAGTGAATTCACAGCTGGTAAGCTTTCTAGGGTCACTCACTCCCCTAAAGGAAATAGGAAGGAAGATCCTCGGCATGGGAGTTCTGCTTCGGGCTGTTAGCCTACCCAGCTGTTAGCATCCAGCCTTTCTTAATATCAAATATCATCTAAATGAAATCGATCACAAGCATTATTTCATTTAATAAAGAAGGAAGGAGCCCTACTTATCCCAGCTTAAAGTAACTTGGAGATCCGCCTTAACTATAAGCGAAAGTCAAGAGTGAAGCTTTCAAGCGAACCTGCAAAGGCTAATCAGTTGGTTGACTCGCTAACATGATATTTCTGACTTATCCGCCATCAACGGCTGGGAATGATCATGATCGCCATAAAGGCCCCTTGTCTTGAGTTCTTTCTCGTATACCGCCTAGCGCTCTCACTTCCTCAGGATCCGCTGTTGCAGAACCAGAAAAGGATACCTACCGTGTGATTGATGCTACGCACCTTAAGCGAACGGGGAGAAGGTGATGCTACGCCAATAAGCTTGGAACCAGATAATAAAAGCTATTCATTCAAGAGTTTGAGTTCTCCACTTCTTCTTTCAGGATTTAGAGTGACGGAGTGAGTCCTTAACGTATTCAAAGAGAGCGATCGGCCAGTCTTGGAAGATTGTCTATTCATAGGGAAGATGAGCTTGCTTCACTGATATCCTCGCTTATGAGATGGAGGTTCCGTTTGATAGAAAAGGAATTTGAATTGGATACTAACTGAATCTTTCCTGACCTGAGTGAATGACTGGTTGGGTCTTTTATGCCTTAATCTTTTTGTTGACTGGGTTGAGCCTTTACTTTTACTAAATAAGGTTGAAGGGGCAAGTTTATGTACTTTCTATATTATTATGCGTGCTTAATGGCATTTTTTGTATCTTTTTATGTGAGAAAATCGTAGCTGAACGAACTTGGTTATGTGCTACCTGGAATATTTTTTAAACCAGAAAAAAGGCTCGCAGGGATGAGGTATTCGTGAGAGCCTTTTTGATTTTCTAGCTCGCCTGTGCCCTACTTGCTTCCTCTGTATTGAAGCTTGACGCTTCGCGCCTTGATTTTTTCGAACTATTGGATATTTTGATAGAAGGTGTTGGGGGCCTTTATTTAAGAGAGAGTGGGAAGTAGCAAGCACCGTGGATTCGGCTTGGGACCAATCTCGTTTTCGTATAATAATTAGAAGATAGCAGCCCGGGCCTCTTTGATTATCTAGGCTAGTGGTCTGGTCCCCGGTTGCCCAAATCGACTGTTCATTCTCTACTCTCTTTTTTTTTCTTTCCTTATTTTATCTGTACCGTAAGCCATGAGCTTTCTGGGTCAGACTCTTCTCTTTATGGCTATGGTTGAAAAGAAGACATGCTCTTGAGCTCTTTCTTCCTCTCATGCCGTGGATGGACTCTTATATTGAATTGACCCGGGAACCGGGCTTTCATAGTCGCTGGGGCTAGAGTCTTTGACAGTGTCTTTCCATGCTCGTTCAAAAAGTGAAGTGTCAGTAGGTCATTGAAGAAGGTGAACCTATAAATGAAATGGCGTATACAATACAAGAGAGAGATCAAATCCAATTCATATCGTCTGAAGATTGTCTTTCGCCTAAGCTAGCTGTATTTTAAGCTCCTTATCCTTCGATCAACCTTCCTTTTATTTCGGCCGCTAGGAAAATGCTGCTCACAACTTTGCTCGTGTCCACTATACCTTACTAATAAGAAGAAAGGGCCTTTATGGCATTCCTTCTAGAAAGTTTTCTTTTTCCTGACCTTACTAATAAGAAGAAAGTGCCTATGTGTGAAAACGAGTATGTGAACAGAACATCTTTCAAACATCGAGATTTGGTTGGTGTTCAGTGTACCAACATAGAAGATCGAAAAAAATGCATTGGCCTTACTGTAATAAGAATAAGTTGCAGTGTCAGATTTGAGATTCCGTAAGTAAAGTAACTCAGTGCTACATTCTTCTCTTAAGAATTATGGTTTGTCTTGGAAGAAGAAAATGAAATACGAACAACCGCGCTGGTCGTAATAGTGATGAAAAGTTTGAATTCCAAAAAATGGAAATTATTTCTGCAGTTCTGTTGTTTTGTGTTTTACCTTATCATGTATGTGCCGTAGAGCATCGCTCTTCAAACGGAGAAGGGAGGAAGTGGATTCTTCTGCGTTAGAGCCCGCTTCCAAACAGCCTCGATTGGACGAGGCACACATAGCTCACCAAGAGCAGCCTGAATCTGAGGCTCTCCTTCTTGGGGTCCCCGAGGCCCCTTCTCCGGAGCAGCAGGCACCCCCTTTGGCAGAGATTTTGGCGGAGGAACCTTTAGAGGATATCCTCCACCTAGAAAGCCCCGCTCTGAAAAATGAAGAGAACCTACCTTATGATTTTCTGTATGTAGAAAGATATGAAAAGATCTGCGAGATCATACAAATAGAAGAGCTATACCTTCCCCCCTTCCCGCGTGCTTCTATCTTTGAGATTGTCCAATTCTCCCTCTTAGATAGTGTCGAGATTTTTGGTCTCATTGAGATAAACCAGGACTTGCACTTTGCAGGAATCCACTCTGTTTATTTCCAAGATTTTTTACTAACGTATGCCCGCTCCTTTTTTCTTAGCGGCGCATAAACCATGTTCGTCAACCAAGTTTGTTCAATAGGAAGGAAAGGTTGGTTCGAAGACCCGTTGGTCAAAGGAAAGGGGAGGTTCTTATTTCGGGACGGAGCCGTATGACGCGAGAGTGTCACGTACGGTTTCTTTGAGAAGGGTGTGATACCACCACCTATCAGGCCCGACGAGCGGTCCACGGAGCTGCATCCTTACTCACCTGGTCTATGCACATCGCTCTCTCCAGGAGGTTGGCCGCCTATCCTAGATCTTCCCATTTCCAAGAAGATCCCCGGCTCGATCTGGTTTAGTATCAAGGTGATTCTCTTTCTGTTCCTATATATATGGGTCCGTGCAGCATTTCCACGATATCGTTATGATCAATTAATGGGACTTGGCCGGAAAGTGTTCTTGCCTCTATCATTAGCTCGGGTAGTCGTCGTTTCTGGTGTTTTAGTCACCTTTCAATGGCTCCCTTAATTATGTGCGAGGAATTGCCCTCTTGACTAATGGGAAGCGGGCTACTCCCCGAAAATGCCCCGCCCTTCCTTTGTGTCGTTGGGGATTGAAAGCTAAAAGGACGGGGTAGCCCTTAGAATCGAATTCTAAACCGGCGTGGCGCTGCTGGATGCTTCTGATCAATAGAACAAAAAGAGGAGCTCTAACTAGAAATATCATAAGAAAAGAAAGATCACCAAAAGTAACGACCACCAAGATAGGCATAGTAATGAAATCTTTTGATCACCCATTTTTGGGGGCTTCCACCTTACACAAGGCAGATTGGATTGCCTGAATCACGAGTCTTATATACTGTGTTACGATCACCTCATATTGATCGAGATGGGAATTTACAATGGGAAACTCCAGATAGTGTTATAGATTTATAATGTAGCTAAATAGAAAGGTATTTAATCAAAAAATGAAATAGTAGTCTGATTGATCTATCAAGTCAATAAGACGAGGCCCCAACTCACATCAGGGGTTGGGGGAAAGAAGAGTGGGTATGAGGGCTTCTTTCACAGCTAATCGATCTATCACTCAATCACAGGCTGATCTTAGCGTTCGGAAAGATCCAGCAGGTCCGATCGTTCTAAGAAGCTAAGATCTTTTGACGTTTTTTATTCGTCGGGTTTAGGGTTTTTATGGGCCTTTTTCTTAGCCTTCCTCCTAGCCTTCTTAGACTCTGCCTTAGTATTGTAGAGAGTGGGTTGTTCATTATTGTTCGTTGGTTGAACTGTTGTTGTCTTTTGACTATCTTTTGTGGACTGACTGACAGAATCTCCATTTAACTCATATTTTGAAATAGTAGTAGCATCTTTAATTCCTAGATCAATGATATCTTTGGGTCGTGTATCTATCCATACATTATTCTCATCATAGAGATTTTCTCTTTTAGAACTCTGTGGTAGTCCAAGTTTTAATAAAAGGTCTTTTTTGCAAATCTGTAGAACTTTCCAATCAATTCTGAAATTTACCTTAACAGGGACCATCTCAAATAGAGATGGATCTTCTAATACCTTATGAAACCATTCTGATGTAACTAAAGATTTTGCTATACCTTTATGTTTAATTATATGTTTCTCCTCTATAGTTTCTAACATATAACTTTTAGGAGCTAAGAAAATACCATTCTTGACTTGGTATTCTAGTTTAAACTTACCAATTTCCTTGGTTGATACTAAATCGTCAGATAGAGGACTTCCTAGAACAATAGAGTCAGTATCAGTATAATAACAGTCTGATCTTGAAATGTGTGGATACATGTGTATACGAGCACAAGCTGTTATAGCAGCTGCCAATTGAACAGCCGAGTGCTTAGGAGCTTTCCACTCTGAGTCGTCAACAATATGACTATTACTAATGTAATTGACCATATAGTAATTATTGTTAAGCTTCTCGGCTGATTGAAAATTATCCCACCTCAAAATTTCTTCATATCTGTCTTGATTGCAGATCTCTGTTACTGTACTTTCAGGATTCATACCAAATCTACCATAGAGCGAGTTCATTAGAATTTTATAAATAAATGTCATAGGCTCATCACCTATTTTCTTAGCTTCAAGTCTGCTTTCATAGAGGTCTGAGACGAACCCCTCGAAAGGACTGGATTTCATCTCAAACATATAACCTCTAAGAGGAAGAATCTTGTAACCTAAATCACGGGCAAACTTCAACTCTTCACTATAGTAGACACCTATGAATTTACCAGTAGGAAATATTAAAGTTTTGTTTTTATCTTTCTAAGGCAAGAAAGGACGTGATATATTGGTAGGGCATACAACATAGGCCTCAATAAAGCCAAACAAGCTATCCAATTCAACACTTTCTAAATTATTACGCCAGACAGGTTCCCCTGAAGGCATAGGATACGATTTCATAACAAAAGGATATAAAGAATTGACATCATAATAGTAAAGATTCTCACCACTGGGTTTATATACATCCACATGACCTCCATAATAACCACGCCTAATAAATGTGTCTTGGTTTCTATTTGGTATATTTATATGAAAGGTATTTTCATCAAAATAGTTCTTACGAAAGATTTTCATGGAAAGAGATGTTATTGTCATAACATCCTCCACATCAATCTGATACTTAGACCAATTAATCTCTTGGGCCTTCAACATAACACCACCTAAAATAAGGATATCTTGTCGAAGATAGTTTATCAAATTCTCACTATTAGCCTGAAGATTAGATACAACCAAATCCTCATGCGGGATAGATCCTTTGGATCCTAATTCAGGGCATAATGTCTTGCCTAATGATGCTAGATTGCCTGGAAGCAATGTTAAAGAATCCCTAAAACGGAATAATAATTTATTATTACTATAAACTTTCAACTCGTAGATCATATGATTCCTTAACAACGGTTTTATTTTATACAATGAACCACGATTAGCATAATACTTAAGAATAATAATACCATCAAATCGAGAAAAATTATGTAAATATATAGTTCTAATACCTTCATTTTGTTTTACACATTCTTCCAAAGATGACATAAAATTAAATAACACCTTAAAACTCCTATCATCAAAGCTTGGATAGATAGGTATGTAATCCTCACTGAAAAAGGTTTCAATGGAATTGGTAGAAGTCAGATCATCACCTGGCTTCACCAATAAGAACCCAGCAGCATAAGGAACATGAAAATTATTAACCATTACAGTCTCTATATCAGCTACAAGAAAAGCTCTACATGAATTTCTATTTTTGCTTTTTAATGCTGTTATCTTAGATGGTATACGACAGTTTTTAACACACAGTGATTTAGCATCAGGTAAATTAGAACTTATTGGTTCAGAATTCATAACATCTATAATATTAGAAAGAAGATCTCTTGAATCCTTTTTATCAAAAGATTGTGGTATATTCTCTTTTGTGTCCTTATAATAGATATTAATGAAAACACCTTTGATTAAAGCATCCGGATATTTTTCTCCGTATAAAACAACAAGTGAAGCTATTTGATCATAGATCAATTTTTTATCTAGTGGAATACCATTATCATAAAATAAAGGTATAGCTTTACTTAATGTATATGAACAATCATAGGAGATAGGAAATTCAATTGTATATCCTATAGTAACTTTAATATAGTCAGAATAAATTTGGTAAGCGTAACTCTCTAGCAATTGTATAAAGGCTAATATTAGAAAATAAAAATCTCTAAGGCTAGGGTATGGTTCATTAAAATTAGTCGATGCATAAATATTTCCAGGATAACGGTTCTTAAATTTCTCACTACCTATACCAGATTGTAAGCGCTCCCAATAATCATAATAGTTGATTGACGAATACCTCCTTATCGATCCATTTGTACGATTAAACATGGTAAGATTTATTTTTGAAACTAAAAAAGAAAGAAGAGAAAGAACTGGGAGTAAGCACCTGCCCCTCCTAGTAGGGGTATTTTATCTTCATTCCGGGGTTCATTTCATTCATTATAAACTCAAAAGTGGTTGGCTGATTAGTGAGGTCTTAAAAATTTCATAGAATTCATGATCAGCCATCCCATTTAGTTGCAAGTAGGCGACGGGAATCTATGCTTTCTATGTTTCAATCGGATACCAATTGCTTGGATGCGTTTGAAAGCCTCGAGATAACTTGCAGAAAAAATGCTTTATAGGTTTGTCTGAAGTTTCTTTGTTGAATGAAGGCCCTATCTATCCTAAATAAGAACAAATGGTCCATTTATTGATGGGCGAACGACGGGGATTGAACCCGCGCATGGTGGATTCACAATCCACTGCCTTGATCCACTTGGCTACATCCGCCCCTACCCCCGGTTTCAGTCTCTATCTACGATCAGATCCTTTCTCCCGCTATCAAAGAGAAGCTTTTTCCTATAGTTATCGTTGCAGGTCTTGTCTTTCGGAATTCTTAGGGGGCTTCAAGAAGTAGAAGCTTCCTGGCAAAGCTTCAAACAAAACAAAGAGGTTGGGCTGTTCACTTCATTGATTTTACTTCACTTTACTTAAGATTAAAGATAGTGGCCGGTTGGGCTATCTTGCCCTTAGAAGGAGTTATTTCTTGGAACTATGAGTTGAGCCCTTTCTTCTATTAATATATATAATAAACCCACGAATTTGAGAAATCTATTCAATGAAAGTGAGTTAGATTAGAGGAATCAAATCACTATACCTGGTTGGCTCACCGCCTAACAACAGCAAGTAATCAACTACCTTATCTCATTATTAGCGAAAGCAAAACTCACTTCAAGAGAGAACCTAACAGCGCACTTAAGCTAGGACGCTGAGTGACTTCAACAAAGAAGCTCCGGCAACCGGCCCTGTAGGATTATGCCTTTTAGACATACAAAAATGGAGGCTTTAGCCTATATTATTTATAGCATAGCTCTTAGAAGCCTTTTACCTTATCCTTATAGGAAAGATCATTGTAAGACTAAACCCTACCTTCTCTGAACCTCGGGATTCCTTCCTCCGCTCAACCCAAACTCCGAGACTAGGGAAGGGATAGGTTTTTACTAATCTGAGTCTTACTCAATCTCTTATTTAGCTCTTTTCTTAGCTAACCTTTATGCGAGTGAAGTGAGCCTAGATAGAATAGAGGATGGAGCACAAGCGTAAGTAATAAGAAGGTCTTGACAAAGCCTTTGCTTTGTCCTCCTTCTTACCTATCTGAAAAGTGTGTGATGTGATCCACTAGCTCTTGCTTATGTCCCACTATAGTTGAGCTAAAGGATAAGAATTGCCTAATCTGATAATAATTCAGCTAGTCTTTCATAAGCAAGTAAAGAATTAGCAGTTATTGAAGCCCTAATGCATAAAATCAAAGAAATAGGGGAAGAAAGCATATTCAACACAAAATAGTCGTCTTCTTAGTGCTTATCTCTTTTCATCAGTTTCTTTGGAAAGCAAGAACGAAGTAGGCGAGGAAAGGCATACATAGGTCAGAAAAGTATGCATGGTCTTGCAGAGCCTGGGCCTACAGAATAGGTTTAGCTTTAAACCTTGCTGGCTTACTGGATGGCCTAGAAGATGACTATCTGATAAGAAGTCAGCTAGTGCTTTTGTACGAGAACCCACTATCAAAAAAAAGTGACTGGCTTATCTTTGCCAACTGAAAGGAGGACGAATAAGACTTGGTTTACTAGGAAATAAGAGAGCTAGCTAGAAGGAAGACTGGATCTCAGGCAGGTTGTAGCTTTCAGGTTTCTGGTAGCGTCAGAGGGAGGGGAATGAATTTCATGAACCGATCCGATTTCAGGGAAGAACTACAAGACAGGGGGATTTTCGGATCTGGCTTTTCCCAACCCGATGTCTATTGTGCTATGAGTGAACCCTGTCCCTCTTGCCTTTTCTTTGGTTTAGTAAGAAGCTTCCTGTGTCTAGTGTGCCGCTAGACCGATCATGAGTTTGAGTTAAGTTCCTTCCGTGTCCTCATATCCGCTATGTATGAGTTTCCGGTCCTCGTCTCCTGCCCTACTATTTCTTAAGTTAAGGGTGTCAATAGGGCATTGATGGAATGAACCTTTCATACGTACCAGAGCTTGAAGCTGTCCTTTCCCTTTCAGTCCTTAACAAGTAGAAAGGAGTCCCAATCAAAGCTTTCGTCTCGGGCGGAGCCTTATTTAGTTTTAGTAAAGCTTTGAGGAGCCTTTTTAAATGAAAATCAAATAAGTAGTGTCTTGTTCCTAAAGTCTTGCTATTTTCTCAGTGGAATCGATAAATATCGTAAGAGAAGATAAGCACTTTGACGCCCAAGACTCCCATGCTTTCCCTTGGTCAACAACCAAGCGATTTCCTTCTTTTCTTCTTATTAGTAAGCTCTTTCTTCATTTTTAGAGGAAGAAGCGGAACTACAAGAAAGCTTTCTTTATCTTTTCTTTATGGATAACCAATTCATTTTCAAATATAGTTGGGAGATTTTACCCAAGAAATGGGTAAAAAAAATGGAAAGATCGGAACATGGGAATAGATTTGATACCAATACGGACTACCTATTTCAATTGTTGTGCTTTCTGAAATTGCATACCTATACAAGGGTTCAAGTTTCGATCGATATTTGCGGAGTTGATTATCCCTCTCGAAAACGAAGATTTGAAGTGGTCTATAATTTACTGAGTACTCGGTATAACTCACGCATTCGTGTACAAACCAGTGCAGACGAAGTAACACGAATATCTCCGGTAGTAAGTCTATTTCCATCAGCCGGCCGGTGGGAGCGAGAAGTTTGGGATATGTTTGGTGTTTCTTCCATCAATCATCCGGATCTACGCCGTATATCAACAGATTATGGTTTCGAGGGTCATCCATTACGAAAAGACCTTCCTCTGAGTGGATATGTGGAAGTACGCTATGATGATCCAGAGAAACGTGTGGTTTCTGAACCCATTGAGATGACCCAAGAATTTCGCTATTTCGATTTTGCTAGTCCTTGGGAACAGCGTAGCGACGGCTAATTCCAAATCAGACACAGAATAGGTCCAGTCCAGGAGACAAATCAATAGGAAATGCTATTTTATTCGTAAGGGGGGCGCTAGCGCTTGACTAAACTAATAAGATAAGAAAAAAAAGCAAAAATGGATATCGATGGGGGAAATAACGATGTGGAGGAAAAGAGGGCAGGGATTCTCTACAATGACACTGTAGACCAATTAAAAGGGATGTAGCGCAGCTTGGTAGCGCCTTTGAGGGTCAAAAATTTCACGGGTTCCAATCCTGTCATCCCTACCTATTTTTCTCCTCTGGGCAGTAACGAGGGATCTATTGAGATCGATTCAAATTGGATATACATATTTTTTTTTACTGCCAAAAAGAATCCTTTTTCTTTGCTATCTCATATCTATTTAATTAATAAGGAATAAGGATAAGAAAGCGTTCTTAGTTCAGTTCGGTAGAACGTGGGTCTCCAAAACCCGATGTCGTAGGTTCAAATCCTACAGAGCGTGATTTTTTCTTCGTAGATCGAATTAGAAATGGATTCAGTCACTTGCACAGCAATTAGAATTTGACCTCCTGTGGATTAAAGAAAGGAGGAGGCCAATCAAACGATTCAAGCTATGAGGTTTTATTTCGAAGTAGAGGCAGGAAAGAATATAACTCAAGTTCGCCAATGACTTTGATTTAAACCCTTGCCCGGGAACAAATGCTTCAAGGCTGTACTTCCTTGGTCCCGATCGGCCGTTACCAGTAGCAGGAGATTACCTAACTACAGTCCCCTTGTTTGATGAGTTCATAGTTTCATCCAGTTCCTTACGAGTGTACCACCTCCAGCCAGTCTTAAGCCAACAGTATCTTATCACATCACAAGTCATCAGGGAAATCCTTCTCTATACAAGTTCTCGGACGAGGCTATGAAATAGGTGACGTAGTCCTCAAAACCATGGGAAGAAAACAGATGAGGGGACCCTCAAAGGAACTGATGCTGCTGGCTTTTGGGATGTAGCAGAAAGGGGCAAAACTTGCAGCGAGAAGGCCTTACTATAACCAACCTCACAAACTCCAACTCAAAGATCCGGGGGGTAAACTATCCTCTTACCTCGCCTATTAGACCTCCTATTCCACTCTAACTGGTGCAACTCCAGAGGCTTATGCAACAAGCTTGGTTGTACTGATAGATTCAATTAGGAGCACAACGTATACTCTAGGAGTAGGTTTAGTAATATCAATAATTCGATAGGGGGATGGCTTATGGGCCTAGCATCACAGGGCAACCTACAGTTCGTTGCATATTGAGAAAGAGTTGGTGGTGACAATGAACATAATGAATCGCACCCATGAATCCGGGAGGTCGATTTCAGTGAGAACTCTTTGCAAGAAGCTCCAGCGAATTCTGTTATAAGCTTTTTCCAGGTCTATTTTAATTGCAACCACTCCCTTTTTTCTTTTCATGCACCTCATGGTGTGGAGAGCTTCTTGAACAGTAAAAATGTTGTCAATTGTGTTGCGCCCTGGAACAAAACTGCTCTGATGTTTGCCAACCAGTTTATCAAGATACGGACGAAGTCGATTAACAAGTTCCTTAGTGAGTTGTTTCAAAAGGTAGAGTGCATAGGCCGAAATTGACTGATTTTTTCAGGTCCATGGAGAAAGCAGTAAGATGACCAAGGTTTTATTCAGATCAGGGTTTTCGCAACCCGTAGAAAGAGCCTCTTTAACTAAGAAAGGTGAAAAGGTTCTTGCCAACAATTGACCAAGCTTTTTGGAAGAAGATAGCAGGGCTATTAACATAGCGCCTGGGCTTTTATTGGGTTCCATTTCGCCTGTCTGACTTCATCAAACATAATCTCAGCAGCGAGTTTCTCTTTAGCTTGAGTCGGGAGTTTCCATCCCATCGGCAATTCTAAAGAAGAGATAGCCCCTTCATCAGTATAAAGATTCATGTAAAATGATTGAACCATTTGTTTCAGCACTTCTTTATCATAGCACCACTGGCCATCATCTTTAAGGGCAGCAATCATTTTTTTCCTAGCTTTATCCCTTATTACCTTCAAGCTTGAGCTGTTTACCCGAACCCAATCCTTCAGAGAAAGATTGAATCGGCCTATTTGAATCGAATTTCTTGCCGGGGGGTATTCAAATCTTAAGGAAATGAACGCATTGACCATTTCCCTGCTTTTTTTTTAACAGCCGATCAGGTTATCTTAGAAAACGAAATTCCAATGATAAGCGCTGAGAAAGCGCCAACCCCTTCTTCTATTCCTAAGCAGCATCACTGAACTTTCTTCTCCGATATAGAAAGAACTAGGCCGAAAGCAGAGCCAATAGGCGAGAACTTTCTAAGATGGCCGATTCTTCTTTCTTTTGAAACGGATAGTACGCAGAAGGAATAGAGCCGTACGTCCTCTTCGTCGCTACTACAATACATCCCCTTCGCGCTTCGCCCTGTTAGTCGTTTCTCTCTGAATATGGATGCCGCTACGCTACAAAGTTTCTCCACTCCAATACTGACATAAGGCTTGAGGCAGGGTGACCCTATGTTTCTACTCGAGGCTATTAATAGGCTAGGCATATTAAGGGTTCGGGAGATGCCATCACGAAAGCTTGAAGTGCAAAGATGCGTACCTTACTCACCTCCTTTCTACCGACTGTTCAACACCGGCTTCCACCTTTTCGTCATGAGGGCCTGATATTGTTAGATTGGTGAGAAGAGCTCTTCAGGTTGGTTCTTTGGTAGGGCCCTTGGAGCTGAGCCGAGCGACGAAGCGGACGAATGAAGGTGAACCGATAGGCGGCTAACAGGCTAACGAGCGGATTGATTTCCGCTACGCAGCGAAGTGTACGAAGGGGCTTTAGAGGATTGAAAGGCGCGACTAAAAGGAGCCCTTCTCTTTGATCGAGGAGGACAGCCTCTGTTTCCGTTTAGAATAGTTCTTTCTCTCCACCTGTTCAGTGAGTGTCAGGCCCGTCAAGTTTTCGTAATCCCAGGCAGATGGAGAGGGTGCATCGGTTAACGATGGTACAGGAAGGCCTTTGGTGAAGATATCAGCTGGAAATGAGAGCAAGAGCGAAGAGTACGCTACGCCTTCGATTAGAATAATGAGCCATCCTGGAAAAGCTAATACCCGACCCGGGGTTTGCCTTACTTACTCTAATGGAACATCTGACTCAGCTAGGACCCTTCAAAGGTCCACTCCCGTGGTAAACTACCCGTAGTCTCGAACTCCCGTAAAAAGGTAAGCAGTCAGATATTAGTAAAGACCTACTAGTAGCTGCTCGCTCTTCCACGAGTCAGTCCTGTAATTGTTGCTTTGAGGCTTTGAGTACTCCTATGAAAGAAAGTCAGAAGCAGTTCGTTCCTTTCGCTCGGACTTACAAAATAGGTGGGTGTTCTGGGATAGCACCCGATTGAGTTGGAGAAAGGCGCTTTCAGCTGTTCGCCTTCACTTCGCTCGCCTCCTTCGTACTCAAAGCCTTACTATTGCACTTCCTTCGCCTTACCCACATTATTCCTAGATTTCTGGTGGGGTTTTCCTATCTTTCGGTAAAATGCCTGTGAACCCATACTATTTTACAGCTTTTTGGATCGTTTTCCCGGGCATCTCCTTCGTCCCCTTCGCCCTTGTGTTGGCCTGGCCCTTCACTTTCGACGCGGTCGCGGATAGCACCAAAAAAGGCGAATTCTACTGCACTGATCCACTTGTTGTGGCAGCACCCACCTATACTAAACATAACTAGAAGACTTTGATTACGAGAAGAACAATCTCATCAATATTCTATTCCAAAGCCTGATTCTATCCTTCCTTCTTAAAAGAAAGAAAGTCAATGTTAGTTGGGCTGTCCAGCTACAAAAGCTATTGGCTTCCGGCTTTTGACAAACTACATGTCGAAGCGGTAACATCTTTTTGATTCAAGTCTTTTAGAACTTGTTAAATCGGCTTATTCAAAGAGAGAGTCAGAGAGAGCCGATCTTGCAGCGGATTCTTTTATTCATACTAGGAGTTCCCCCGTCTCAGTCGAGCGTATGACTTGAGTTAGAATCTATCTTCCTTGGCTTATTGATATTGCCTTGTTCGCTTTAATGATGGCCTTCTTAATCTTATTCGTATTCTGATCGGGTTGATGATATTCGATTACTTCAGTCTAAGTATGGACCGGTCCATGGTTGAGCCGGAGAGTAGGGAGATAAGGTAGGGCCCTCTCAAAGTGATTTTTCTATCTGAAATATCAGAAATTGATATTAAATAACATGAATTAGATCTATAATGTATAGATTGAATAGGTATTCAAGGATATAGATATAAGTAGATAAAGAAACTTATGTTGATATTTCATTTCCTATTTCGTCATTCTCTCTTACTATAAGAGATGCTGAAAATCAGTCTTTCTTACTGAATCTTTCTTTTCGTCGGTTGAAACCACTTATAGCTTCAAACAGCATCCTTATTTACTTATTGAACTCATTTATGTAAGATAGTATATGATCATATCACCTATCTAGTTGAAATGGCAGAACAGATACGTATCAATACAAGGAGTAGGAACTCTTTTGACTTAGAAATAGATTGACCTTTTCTAGCTCTTTCTTTACTCAATGTGGTTTACAAGTACCATTAAAGGATACTTATTCTATGAGTTCTCCTATTCGTATTAGCTACCTATTTCTCTTATTTCTTTCTCTTCCCTTGTACTATTTAAGTAGTTATGGGAGGATCTCATCCAATGCCGAGGTTCTATTCGTAAGCAGCCTTATTATAGGTCTTATCTATAGCAGCTAGGATACCTCATAATGAAGAAATATGTAGAGCCAATATACCTTTCCTTAGCTAATTTCTGGCTCCTTTTGAACTCATTTAGCTGCATATTAGCAGGATTGGACCGATAAATCCCTTCTTTCCAAACATTAGGAAGCATAAATAGGAATATCAAGTCGCTTATCCTCTTTTCCTTTCTTTACTAATACTTTCTAGTTGGTACGGCTTCAACTCTTTCTATTTCCTTCTCATTAGGAGAGATTTAGGAAACTATTGGGTAGGAATAAAGAAAAGGAACTCTTTTTCTTATGTTGTTTTTACAAATACGAATAGCTTCGAACGAATAGGAAGAACTTCAACCAATAGGAATTCCCTCTCTTGCTTCCTTTATTGCTACTATTTAAGCGGTAGAGCCAATGCCCATATACCTGGGGTAATTTCTGGCGAGTGAAAAGCTACTTTAGATCAATCGGCCTTTCCATATCCATATTAGGAAGAAGAACAAAGAGCTCATTTAGCTCCTCTGAAAAGTCACCCTTCAACCCTTTCTTTAATGCCAATAGGAAGAATGAGGAACAGCAGCTACTCCAACTAGGAATATCAAGTCTTTTTCTTTTCTTTCTTTTATAGCTGCGAATAGATACGGATAGAATTAGGATTAGTAATTCCCTCTGAAAGGATAGGAACTCTTGTGAGTCTTTCTATTGGGCGCGTATTATTAGTAACTGATTTCTTCTTCGGAGATCCGGCCGGAGATTCTCTTTCCTCTTTTACCTTTTCTATTCCTATTTAGGAACAAGGGAGGGAGCTCCATTATCTCCTGTTCAAGGTATTCGTAAATACCGCAACTTGCTATTTCTTCAAAGCTGCTTGGATACCTTCTAATTCGATTCAGTAGTCAAGCCACTCCTGCGCTAATTTATGGCTCGGTTTTAGCTACTTTTAACCGATCCTTTCTTCTTATTAGCTCAATAAGGACTCAGCTTACCAATTCGCCCTTAAAAGGAGAAATTTTTGGCTAGGATTTGCCTAGCTTGAATAGCTCAATCGGCCTATTAAAAGAAGAAGGAAGATAAACTCTTTATACAGAGTACTACTTCTATTCCCGTTATCTTTCACAGATAGAACAGATTCTTTCTTTTTCTTTCCCATGAACCCCTTGGCTTATAGTTTTTACTATTTCACTTTACTAATTATCTTAAATGCTAAAGCAGTAAGGAAGCTCCCCCTTTACCCACCCAACCGAGCTACCTTTCTCTCTTTCCTTATTTAACCGCATTAGGGTTACAAAAGAGCTCCCTTTATAATGCTACTGTTTACGACAGCAGGGTTGAGCTAGGAAAGACCTTCCTTTCTCTCTTTTCCTTGGTTGAAACGCCTGATATTTAAAGGCATCGATAAATCCCTCATTTCCAGACATTTCATACAAGACTGCTTCCCCATTTACTTGAGCTCTTTTTCGCCTAGTGAAAGCCCAGATAGCTGGATCTCAGATCCTGATTTCCCACATTTATGTATTGACTTCTGATTAGGATAGATTAAGGGAAGTGAATTTCTATATTTCTTTCCATTCATCACAAATAGGTATTCTCAAGCCTTTCTTCGTGCTTTTAAGGTACAAGCCAGCTCCTCGCATATTTCATCACTTAATTCCGAACATTAGGAAGACTTATTTAGTAAAGAAAACTTCTTTTTACGGTACCCGGGATAGGAAGACTTTACTTGGCTTCCTTGAAAGGATTGAGCCCAGATTTAGCTGCATCTTCTTTCCTTTCTTTAAAAACCTTTCCAATCCTACATTGCAAATACTTCCTCGTTAGGATCCTTATTTTACTACTGATATATAGTAGATCTGAGATCTATAGCTACTTAAAGGCTCCTTCAGCTCTATCGTTCGGGCTTCCAAGTAGGCACCTTACGAATGAGTATTTGCAATTCCTGATAGTAATAGGAGAGTAAATAAATCTATATTACTTCCTAAACTCCTAAATGCCTTTCTTTAAAAAATGCACCAACAATTTCTGGCACTCTTTAGAGAACACCAAATCCTACAAATATTTATTGAGTAAAGAAAGAACTCTTAACTTCCTAATTCTCTATCATGGGCGTACTTCTAATATTATATACGAGAATATTCATTTGTGTGAAATCTGGAAATATGATGCAGAAAAATACACATGATACAGAACGCTATGTCAGAGAAGAAATGCTTTCTACCAATCACTTTGACTGAATGAGTGGTAGTACTTTCCCGATTTTCCAGCTAGGTGGGATAGTAAGGTTTACGAAGTCTTTGAGTAGCTAGTCAGGTTGCATCGGTGCCGGCAGAAATCCGACCATAAGTAGACAGACTTGAACATGATGAAGAGCTCTTATCGGCTTGAGGTTTCTTTTCAAGCTGAGTAGAAATATCATAATCATAAGAGAAGAAAATGTTAGGCCTCCTAAACGAGACAAAAGAGAGGTCTCTCGAGCCTTACCTGACTTGCCCTGTTCAGTAACTGAAGCTACTTGTTCTCTTTCACTACACCAAACCCACGAAAGGTTTTTCTTCCAAATCTTATTTTGGCGGGACAACTTAAGTAGTTCCGGTGATAAGGGGTAAAAGGGGCATAGACCCACGTTATAGCTCTCGTAACTCGGTCATGGATTTTTTTTTAGTTACCCGGACCGGAAGTTTCAATGAGTTAGGAACCTTTACTTGAAGCCTGACTTTTCCCCTTTTCTCTTTCTTGTCTAGCGCAGAAAAAAACGATGGTTTCGCTGATGGCGCAATCAGACCACAAGTTGCTTAGGTCAGCTGTTCCCCAAGCGGCAAGTGAAAGGCCGGAAAGCAGTTCTTTTCCTAGGTTGACTCATTGCAAGACAAATACCTAGTAAAGGTATTAATGATAGGGCGTAAGGTAATAGAATGTCTATTCTTAGATCGGACGGGGAAGAGTACCTAGAGGCTTTTAAACCTCTAGATGAGCTCAAAAAAAGGCAGAGAGTTGTGCTGATCATCTACGGTATACTCATCTTTCATCGACACTATACAGAAAGATTCGCTATTGGATAGCTTTAAGGGGCTAGGAGGCTAGACTTTCAAGGCTCGAACTCTTACTACTGGAATAGACAGACCGCAAGTTAACAAGGAAGGGAGCTGCTATTGAATCTCTTGATGGAAGTCGAAAGGGAATAATCTGAAAGGAGCAAGCGCAGGTTCGAAAGCGCGACGCTTGTAGTTTTCTCGCTTTCCCAACCTCTCTTTTTAGGAGGGTTTCTTCTCACCATTTCCCTTCTCCTTACCCTTTATCATCATCTTTTTTGGCCTTCCCTCTCTGGCTTGGACCGCTAGTTTCTTGCCTTGGACCAAGATTCTTCCCTAGGGTGCTAGTTTGTTGAAGTCACTAAGCGTGATAGCTTAACCGCGCTTCTAGCTCTATCTCTAGAAGGAATTCTGAAACCGGCCATGCCAGACAAGTACTGGTTTAAGTTCCGCCATCCCCTCTCCCAGTTGCTATGGATCGAGAGAGCCCAAGCCCAGTCGCTCCTCCCTCTCCTGCCCTTCTATTACCTGAGAGTGAGAGATCTCAGTAGTTAGAATGAATTCAATACGTGGCAGAAAGAAAGGAAAGTGGACCGGATCTCTAAAGATTCTGGGTACAAAAGAAATTGCGCTATTCAAAGCATCAATCAAGTCGAATACAGCATCCGAAGCACTCTCGGACAAGCGAGATGAGAGAAGTGGAGGAATGAGAAGCCCGGCTCTGAACAACGTAGCCATGTTCTGATCAGCTGGCTAGAATGCCTTCTCTTCTAGCGAATGTCTTTATCCATGTTGATACACAACACTTAAGAGTAGAGAATAGGGCTGGGCTTGTCCTTTTCTGTTGATATGCTGGCCCTCCATCTGATGAGTCACAGATTCCAATCGCTCTATCGAAGCCTATAAGCTTTCGAAGTACGCCTATCTATGATAATTAGGGTAGGCCTGTACTTCTGTAGAGCTAATGTCAGCCCAGCCTTCTTCCTGCTTTCAGTCCTTGGCTGTTCCAGAGAGCACTCTTATGACCAGAAGCTCGAATCTTTACATCTTTTTGAACTTCTCCGCGTAATAGAGGAATCAAAAACTTTTCTTACCTCTTCTATTCATATTTACCTATTGATATTATTACTTATATATCTGTTCTGAATTCACTATCAGTTCTCTTCCTATTGATATTATTTAAGTATTTATCTGTTATTATGAATACATTGACTTATCTATTAATTACTGAAAAGACTTATCTATCTGTTATTATTTACTATTTCTTATTCCGGAAATTCACTATTTATCTAGAAACCTCATGAACTAACTAAAAAGACTTTCAATACTGCTACGCGTTAAGGAAGCTACAACCCACTCGAACTCTCCCCAAAAAAAGAGTGGAATACTTGGAACGAGTAAGAAAGCGAGCGAAATACTTGTAGCGAAGCTTTAAAGGAATAGCGTTCGGTATCATCGCTTTAGCCTTCTATACTTAGAATTAGTAGAAGACGCCACCCTGACTCCTACTCCTACCCCTACTCAGTTGAATCCTGTAAATACTTGAAGTGAAGGGCATAGCCTGAAAGGCGAGTTAGTTGTTTGCTTTTACTCTTATCCGGGATTCGCTTCCAACTCTGATAGTTATGGGGGAAGTAGTCCTGAAATCAAATAAAGCTTGGAGGCGGAAAGTCTTCACTTTTACAGAAAGGAAGGAAATCTCAGTGTCAGCCTCATTTCCTCTTAGAGCGATAGGATTCCTTTTTCCTTCCGGAAGACAGTCTGGATTAGCCCAACTATTGGGATACCTTCACGGGCAAGGCTCCAACCTCAAAGCCTGTGCCCTACTTGCTTCCTCTTTAGTGAAGGCGGAGTCGTCCCATTAACTCCACTTACTTTTGGGCTCTCCCCCGCCCTTACTCTGATTCTTATCGCACGAACTCAATCTTATCCAACTCCCTTTGGAGTCGATCTGCTAACATTGATGCCAACCCAAGCAAGATAGGGCCTAGAACTTTCTCTGGATTTGCCGTCTCCGTAAGCAATGGAGAATGGAGGGGAGGACTTTTTATTACTCCTAGAGTAGAGCGGTATCCTTTGAAAATCCCAGATACTGCATTCGTCATCGAAGCTTCTGCCAAATAAATGAGTGATCAGACGCTCGAAACTCTATAGACGATTAGGAGAAAACATCCTAGTAAGCGACAACATCCCCTTCAGTGGTAACCACCGATGCCGCGGAGGAGTCTGATGTTAGTCTTGAATTGTCTTCTAAAACTGAAAGAATCCTTTTCCAAAAATTATGTCCCGGAATCAGAGGTTGTAGCCCTTTTTGGTCGAGGTAGCACAGGAGACCCAATAGAGTGCCCAACGGCAAGGAATCAATATCTGTCTCCGATCTTCTTCTCTTCTCATCAGCGTGATATGATATAAAGAGATAGAAGGGGCTTACTCTTTATTCCAGGGAATCAATGCTTATTAAGGAATCGGTAAGCTGATGTGCCATTACAGGGATAGGGTTCCATCCTCTGGCTATTATCGACTCGGGAATGAACGAAGTCGCTTCACTTCAAAGCAAAGTAGAGGTTTGGGGTAACGGTGGACTGACAGATCAGCTCCAAGGCCTGAGTGCCTAGGTTGCAGTGGTAAGAGTCTTGAAATGCCGATGAGTTCCAGCTGCCAGAGTCTTCGATAAGAAAGAGGAGTCTGAATAAACAGAAGTGAGATCTTTCTTCTTTAACTAGGTATGAATCAGCATAAGAGAAAGAGAAGAAGATGACGCAATGCTAGAAGAGGAACGTAGTGAGAGGGGGAGCTTCCTTAGCTGATAGCAAGCTCATTGAAAGCGAGTATTAATAGCTAAGCATGACGTGTTAGCAGCGAGTCAGCAAAGTGGATTGGATGCAGGTAAGCAGATTCTGTTTTACTAGAAAAGAAAAGACTCTTGTAGTACTCCCGCGCTAACAACACCCTAAGCGAACTTGTCGTACCGGTTCCGCTTTGAGCGCTTCCCTTCACGTCAGTGAAAATAGATCTTTCTTACTTGTTCAATTCATCGAGATTGCTTGCTAACCATAGGAGATTGATCATTTTCTTTTTTTATCTTTTATGAAATAAGGAAATACTTAAGGTGCCTGTGACAGTATAAAAAAAGTAGAAGTCAAGTATGGCCGTTCTCCAGCCAGTTTCGCAGCCTGAAAAGAAGCACTTGATTAGCTCCTAGGATATCTTTTTGAATGCCCATCTTTATCTACAAAGCTCATAGACTCTTTATGAATACGAATAAAACACCTACATGAATCGCTACTAAATGAAAGATCTTTCTATCATCTTTATGCCGAGAATACCGTTCTTTATCGGCGTATAAGAATCAACTCTTTAGAGAAATAGATCAACATAAGTTTGGTAATAGGACATAGAGTATATCAAATAAGAAGTAAAAAGAAAATTACTTTATCTACTTTATAGAAATAAAATTCTATCTGTTCTATAGATACAAAATTCTCTCTTTCTGAAGAATTAACATGCATTCTTGCTCTTCAAGACCTGAACCTACTACTATTGAAGAATCCTGGTAGTCCAACTACAGAAAAGGTTCTTCCTCGAAAGATTGTTCCTTCGTTGACTAGAACGAGAAGTACCAGATGGGGGAGACCCGCTACTTCAACGAAATAGACTACCTCACTAAGATGGCTGTCAGCCCGAGACCAATTCAACCGTCTTTTGTTTTGCTGCTGCTGCTAATCCGCTGCCTCCGTTGATGAGGGAACTATTGAAGCATCCCGATGCCTGTAGTTTACTTTGGAACCTTAACGCCCTTAGATCAATCAGAGGGCTTTATTAGCTTAGGAACTCAATTCTTTCTCTTTCTTCTCTTTGGGATTCAACTATGGATGTATTCAAAGTAGGCGCTATCGGTCTGCGAATATATACATCAATGTTTCCTTCTTACCCGCCTTCGATCCATAGAATATGGGCACTTCCTTTATTTCGCTGCTTTCTCCGTGGTCTAGGAAATCCCGACCTTCGCTGCCTTATAGTTAGGATGCCCCAACTATCTTATATGGGCTGCATTCACGCGCTCCTTCTTCTACCGATTGAGATAAGACTTGGTCTTTCTCTCAATCTACTATTTCCTTATTAAGGAGAATGTGTCGATACCTTTCCCTTAGCTTCTGGTGCTCTACCTCTTGAGCTTGAGCCTATTCTTCTTCTTTTTCCGATGGGATCGATGGCTTGCCCTAAAGAGTTTGGAAACTTCCTAGGAAAGGCAATACAATAGAAACTGGGATAGTAAAGTCCTTTCAGCATGCCTTGTTTTCAGCTTGGAATGTCGTAGCAACTAGGAGCGAACTAGAGAAGAAGAAGCTACGGGAACCACTACTAAATCTAAGAACTTCGATAGGATGGCAATGTTTTTTTAAGAAGGTTTAAATAAGTGAATTTATCTAGTTGAGGGTTTTTCTACTTAATTAAGCGCAAAGTAGTGTGTTTTAATGCATGACTTTCTTTGGCTTTGTTTAGTAGAGATCTACTCCGATGCTTACTGGAGTCCTATTTATGCTAACTATCTTTGTTTGGTTTTTTTTTGTATGTTTGCATGTATGGGAACCCTAGTCAAAAATGTGTACTACTTATGCTTTTAGAAAAAGAAAGACTTATTCGTGCTGAAAATTTTGTTCTTTCCCGAAAGAGATTTTTCTTTTTTTTAGTACACAGACTTTCTCTATCCTATCTCTACTCTAAAGGGGCTTACACTCCCGCGCATCAGAGGCGCTATCTGCGGGAAAGTCATGAGCTGTTCGGTTCGAGGTCGAGTGAGTTGGAAGGTCGTCCCTTTCAAAATCAATCACCCAGTTGAGAAGTGGGTTCGTAAAGAGCAGTGATCATAGATCTCAAATCTCTTTCTCTAAAAAGTGATTCGTCTACTTTGTTAATAAGGGAGATTGATATATTCAAATCTTTCATTGAAAGACAGAATCCAGAGATGGGCTTACTATATTATACAGGGGATTCATTATATTCCGCCTGAAGGAGATACCCGACTTCTTTGGCTTTCGTTTAGCCAACTAGTGAATGCCTGAGAAGGGGGGGCTCTCGTGCTTCACTGGATAAAAGTACTAGTCTACCGCTTTCAATACAGCGAGACATACTATTCCTCCCCACTAAAAAGAGCGATTGAGAATATACTTTGAATAGATAGTAAGAAGAAGGCATTTTGACTCTCTATTAGTGGGCTTGGAAGGAAGCAGGCAAGGATCAACTAGATTAGTGAACTCCCTTGTCTCGGGGATTCCTTTATTTTCTGCCTTGTCGTGAGAATCTGATCTCATTGCTTATAGAAAGAAGCCAGTAAAGAAGGTGCTTTTTCGAGTTGCTTTTCTTATGTTAATAGGGCACGTTCTTAGGAATCGCCATCGCGAAGGCTTTTGAAGGATTTATGCGCGAGGCTCGTTGAGACCTTTCTAAAGTAGTCTTTCCCAAAAAGTCAAGATCGAAGTCAAAGCGCGATCTCCAGTCTTAAATTCCCTTGAGCTAGTCCCCTCTAATGGGAGGAGGTGCAAGTGCAAGATTGGCTAGGCCACTCTACAGGGAGTTCAAGAAGGCTCAGTTCCAAGGTATCGGATCAGCTTTAGCAGCGGTTTGCCTTGTTCCTTGCTCCTCAATCGATATGATATGGAATACCGCACACCGCCGGCTTGTGAATTCATAGCTCGTTTAACCGCTTCGCAAAGAAACAACTGATCTTTTCTTTCAAAGCTGAGTTCCTGTCTTTCGATATGATACGTTATTGCCGATACCTATTGTATGGAAGAATGAAATGGGTAGTTCCATGCTCTCTTAGCCCTTTCTATAGAGTTCCTCTTCCGGGTAGGTCGGTCAAGTCAAGGGTGCAGGCTCAAGTCCAAGGTCTGCAGGTTCAGGTTCCAGGTCTAGGTCAGTCAAGGTAACGAGATCTCCAGTCAAATCAAATCGAATCGAATTCTCCAGTCAATAATTCATTCCTCTTCATATGAGGAGTCTAGCGAAATGGGATGATTTCCTTCAAGCGAGTAAATGCGGGAGTTAGTCGAAGATATGGGAGTTTCACCCGTGAGGATTGGCAGTTAAAGACTCGTTGCTCCGGGCAGGTTCAAGGTTAGCGGATTATCGGGTAGTTTTCCTGTCCGATAGCGGATTTACTGGGAGTGAAATCCCTTGCTTTTCAGACGCTTCTTCCAAACTCCGTAAATGGAAGGTGTTTCTCGACTTCTTTGTAATTCCTCAACTGCTTTCAGCGCTCGATCCCTTGGTAACATCTCTAGGACTTCCTTTACCTTATCTTATTATTAAAAGGGAAAAGCGGTAAAAGAAACCAATATCTCTGGACAGCAGCTCTCGTTTAACAACACATCTCAGAAACCACTGCTTCTTAGCTTGTTTGACTGGTATTGGAACACGCCTTTAACGCGATCTCCCCCTACCGGGGGATGGAACTGAGCATTTAGATGATATTTGATATTAAGAAAGGCTGGCTGTCTTGCTTTCAGCATCTCATATAGCTACAAAAGTTACTTCGATCATTTCCCTTCATAGACTTAAATTCTGATCAGACTTTTTGCATCGCATATAGCGAGAAAAGTTGCCAAGTCTTTTTCCCTAGAGTAAGAGGCATCCGCTGCCCTTTTCTTCTTTCTTATTAGTAAGCTCTGCAACATTAGTCCAATTATTGGCATTACTATAGTGGGATTAGTGCAACTAGGAAGAAAGATTAGTCTTATAATGCCCGCTTCAAGTCTTAAGTCTGGAGGGTGTCTTTGATCTTAAGTGTGGTAATGTAATAGAAACCTTCGTAGGTTCCAGTCCTACTTCCTTCGCGTTATCTATGATAGTTTCTACTGTCCAGGAAAAGAATATCTGTCCTGTCACCGACACTGGCATCCCTGCTTTACCTGCTGTCCAAGTAAGTACTAATTTCGAATGCGAGGTTGCGTAGCAAAGCTACAAGCCGAAAGTAAAGAATGAACTGAGTTAACTAGCAGGTAGCTAGCTTACTCAATATATATAGGGCCTACTTGTCTATTCGTTCCAACTATTCTATTTGTTTGCTTGCTGGAACAAGGGAATATAGGGCTGATGAGCTGTCCAAGTAGAAGTAGCTTTCCTACTAGTTGTTCCAACTAACCAACAAGCACCGGATTGAGCTGGCCAGAAGCCTCAATAGTATATATATATCTTGTTTGCTCGTTCGAAGCTGTCCAAGACAACTGAGCTATATCTTTTCGTTACACTAGCCAGCCCGGAGCCGAAATGAATTATATATCTTTCCACGGCTGTAACTACTAGTCATTCTACCCCTTAGATTAGAACACCTAGTCAAACTACTAGTCCTGGTCGATACACCTACTCGTTTCGTTGCAACTGTCCAATAAGCTAGGGTCGGCACTACCAAAAGATGCTAGCACTGCAATGAAAATAGTGATTGAGAAAGGGTGGTATGCTAGCAGAAAATAGAAAAGGGTAAAGAGAAGGGTATTTTCTGGGAGTACGTGGCAACCGGCTCAAGACTTTAGTTGATCAATCATGCATCATTTTAATGAAAAGCTTGCTGTCAACGGTAAGAGGATCCAGTCCTATAAAAGGATGGAGGTTGCACACATGTAGAGAGAAAGCAGCTTACCAACCTCCAGACCGTCATGGCATGATTTTGCTGATACAGTTGGATGAAGGATCTCTCACAAGATGCCTGCGTATCTTCATCATATCAATACGCTTCCGCTGTGGCTCTAGGTTAGAAGACATTTTTTGGACATGTCAAGTCAAAGCAGTCTCGGGTCAAATCTACCAATTAAGTAGCCGGATATTAGCTCTCCTTTGACACTGTAAGTCGGGTAATTCTTTACTTACTGCTAGGGAAAGCTCGGGAATTTCGTTACTGCTAGGCTACCAGCTAGCCACATTTGAAGTAGACCAGTCTAAGGTTCAGATTGCTACGATTCGTACGATTTACTTCTTACAACTTGGATCTTCTGCTTACAACCTTTCCAAGCCTGTCTTTGCCAACTCGTTACTAGCTACTGAATCAAACTCGGCTACTGTAATCTGTAAACTTACTTTTCTGCTATAGTGAAAGACTTGTCAAAAAATGAACAATAGTTTCAGGCTGCCCAACCTAACTCTGTTCAGGACAACTCTACAATCCGGGTACCCACGGGCGCGCAAGCAAGGTATTCCTTTTCTCGGTAATCGAATCCAGGTCAACTTATCTTTAGAATAGAACGCTTTCTAGCTCGTGTAATTTCATGTTTTCCTTTCTTCCTGGTAAACAGATCCAGGCAAGCTTTTCCTTTCCTACTAGAGAAATAAGATCCAGGCAAGCTAGCTTTTCTTATTATACAGAGATAAGTCAAAAGAGCCTATATATGAAAAAAGAGCCTGCACGGCAGCACAATTTCAGGAAAATCGGTACCCCTCCCTACTCAAACTGGGCAAGCAAGGAAGGGGAAGTAAGCTTGGAGGACCAGTGTGCGGCATTTAACAACATTTGTAAGTTACTTTCGTTCCAGCTTTCCAAAAAACCCTGTCTCGCAGAGCACCAATTAACTCTTTTAGGCCAGTCTCAGGAGTTTATTTATTTGAGCCTCTGTCTCGGATAAGATTAGTGCGAGCCACATCCAAATACCTCGGTAAAATTATTCAGTTTATTATTCTATTATATTATATTAGGCCGCAGGTGGTAGAATCCCTCTGTCTCACGAGCAAAACAGCCAAGTAAGCTAAGTTTGGATCTGATAAGGTTGGGTTAAAGCCAAAGTAAGGAATTTAAGGATAAATCTGGCTCTATAAGTAAGGAAATATCTCTATCCGGTTATTTGTAGTGAAAATCTGTCTCGAGTGATTGTGCATGCGGGAATATGCTAAGAAAGGAATATCCTCTGCCTCACCCGTTAAGTCAACTGGCGGAACAAATGATCCCTTCTTTCCTATTGGAAGTGAGATCTAGCTCCTTGAATCGATAGAGTTCGGACTCCCTGGAACATATTTAGCACATTCCTACCCGACGGATCTGCCACGGCAAACAAGAGACTATTTTAGTTGCTCTTTCACTTCTTTGCTTGGTAGCTCAGTATTCGGGAATATGCTATAGATTATCAATACATCTTTCCTTTGCATTGAAAGCCGGCTAGCCTCAAATCCCTACTTGAACTACTTCAATGGGACTAGGTATACTGCGATTGCGGGCCACCCTTATAACTACTCAATCAATGCCAATCTCAATATCCGGACTAGGACTCGATGCCGAACATGCATGATTTTCCCGGTTGCGGTGTACATCGTTGTAGTGAAAAGAGGGAATCAGTGTTGTGTTGTAGGCCAGGCAGATGCACCAACTTCAAGATATGCCACAGCTGCGGAAGAGCTGCGCGTCTTGCTTTGTTTTGACTTGACTTTATCCCTCCCTGGCTGGCAGGATGAATTCCTTCTGAACCGGCAATCGCTGCGTACACACCTGCCCTATCCCTTGCCCCACTCGGTCTAGCTTCATAAGGTACCGAAAAGGAGATTCTCTGCTTCTTCCTTTATATACTCAGTCAGCACCCGATCGATCTATATCACAAAAGCCTTAACAGAGCATAGCCCCTTGTAAGGAGGACTATCATGAGGAGTAGAGTTCAAGGCATCAATAGTGGTCCTTTCCCTCACCCAACTCCTCGTATACTCATAGAGCTATTTTTCTGGGACGAGAAGAATCAATTCGCCCACCCAACTATAATAAGAGTTCTCAAGCTCAATCCAAGACATGAAAGCGGATAACCAAGGTAGAAAGCCAGAGTCATATATGCGAAGAGCTAACATAAGAGGATCCATCCAGGTTGGTAAGGAGAGTGCGGAGGTGATTGAGAGATCACAAGCCGCGACGAGACTCTTCTATCTAATAAAGGGATTTATCCGTAAGTAGACCGGACGAAGTTTTATCTGCTGACTTGGCTGTTCCTGACTTGCTTGCCAGCCCTAGTGAATGAAAGCCCCAGCCTCTTCTTCATACAATCCTGGTGAATTAGGCCTTCCAGCCTATTAAGCCCATACAGTATCGGGAGCCGATTGATTAAGTTCAGTATCATGGTTTCTGTATCTATATTGTGGTTTCGGGCACGCTGCCCTTCTATTCCTTTATCGGTTCATTAACGTATAATAGAATGGAATAGACATACTAGCTTAGATAGAATGGACGGGACTCTGAGAAAAGGGTTCTTGGGATTTGATACCTTCAACAAGTAAAGATCGGGGATGGGCACATTCGCATGGCCTACTGGATAGGATGGAAGGCCCGTGCTATCACCGAATGGAAGGCTTCTATATAAATAGGCAAGAAAGCCCTATCCTCCCCATCTGCCTTTCTTTCCCTTTTAAATTCAAGCCAAGCTACTTAAGAATAATTTCAGCAGGAAGTCTTCGCGGAAAAAGAGCTCTTAGCCTTCTGACGTTCCTGTTGATGAGGACGCAAGCACATCCCTTTCTTAGAGCCGCAGGATCGGCAACCCCCGATCGATTCCCTGCAACAGTTTTCGCTGCAATCAAAGAATAGATATCACTAGGCTTAACTCGGACTCTTTATGGGATCTTGCTTAATTAAGGAGCGGACAAAGGGAAAGCTAAGCTAGTCTTCTTACCGATCCGTAGCTTGAATGTGGCTAAAGAATGGCAAGACATTGAAAGAATAGTGTTCGGGAGGGAACTGATTTAGCAATGCCTGTGAATCAAACAATTCACAGTAGGGGAGAGAAAGTCAGCCTCCATTCTGCCTTCAAGAGCCTTTATTGGGATTGGGACATCGCCAGGCCAGGCGACATCTAAGGAAGATTGACCACCGTCGATTCCGTCATGCTTTGAATAGCTATCTTTCGTACCGTCGATTGAAGACTAGGCGTCGAATGCCCTCTTGTCTCTTTGAATCGTATCATCCCTATCTATAGGGTAAGAAAGGTCGAGTGGTATCGTCAATAAATAGACAGGTTCTTCGAAGTATAGAAAGACAGCAAACGTAGGAGCATATAGAGCTAAGAGAGAGAAAGAAAAAGGACAAGGCAGGGCGCCGAAACGCGTCAGGCGCGTTAGCGTATTCGTCCAAGTTTGATCTTTCAATCATCGAGATTGGGTTGGTTATAAGTCTACCATACCATCTACTATACTGTAGAGAAAAGAATGCATAGCATTCCAAGCCCAAGATTCAAAGGAAAAGACAATATCATATAAACCAGGCAATCCCATTATATAACCCATAGTATATTATTGTATGCATAGGATATTCATAGTTGAATGAATCCCGGTCACCGATGGCTAAGATCCCTTCCTCGCTCTAACTTTAGGAAGCTCACTTCTACCTTTTCTTGTGCGAGAAAGAAAAACGTCGAAATAGTTATGTATAGATCTCGATTGATTGGTTGTAATGTTCACGAGGTTTATATAAAAAAATGTTCAGTGAGATTTTCTATTTTTCTTTCCTCCCAGATACATGCTGAATCGCTTGAATTAGCTGAAGGAGCTTCTGGCCCTAGCCACTGGAGAGGAGAGTTTTGACTTCGAGGGAGGCATCGAAGAGTCGGGTAGTTGCTGCCGGAGAAAGGAGGTTACCTGGGACTGGAAGTGAAGCAATTGGCCAGGTATTTACGGGCGGGTACAGGTTGAAGTTGAAGGAAAGCTGATGGTTATTCGGGTTCAGGCTGCCTATTAGATACGTCATAACAAGTGGGTCTCCCAGCTATCAAAGAATTGCTTTTCAAGGAAGAGAACGGGAATGGTGAAGCCGGAAGATCTTACCTTAGAGAAGTAGGCTCACTTTAATCAATAAGCGGGAAAGCAACTCTGGTTAAGTCGATCCCGATTAGTTGAGAGTGGAGGTTCCTTCGCTGTTGATAGCTCTTCGTTGGATCCATTAAGTGGGCCTTTAGATACGTTATTTCATTCGATTGATAACATTTTCTTATTCGTCTAAGTAAGGTGCATCATCTTCCTTCTTTGGTAGCTATTTCCGAGAGATAGATAGAGAGAAAGACCGTTCGAGGTTGCTTAGCAGGCTGGATATTGGGAAGAGGAGAGAGGTTGGTGGATGGGAGAGCTATAGAGGAATTGGATTCATGGTTTCCACTACTAGAGTAGAGCCCGCCCGGGTCTTTGTCCCGCTTAATGGTTTGAAGAAGATAGTCGCCTTCGACTGCTTCTCTTGCCTCATTAGATCCACTCGATGCTATCTCACTTAGATCCGAGTACAGGAGCGAGGTTCTTCCGCCAGCACTGGAACTTGAAAGAGCAGAAGAGGCTGGAGTGGGCAGCAGGAGAGGAAGAAAAGAAGTCAAGGTACCACATTCTAAGAACAAGAATTGAGAAAGCAGCAAAGCCAGATTCGGATTCTATAGCAGCTCCTATTGACTTGACTTCCGGGTCAAAGAAACTCCCTCCGCCAGCGTAGTATTGTCTAGGGCTTTTAGCTCTTTTCAAGAAGTTCTACCAAGGAGGGCAATAGCGCGTCTCTATCTATTTCCAAGTCTTTCTAGAATAGATAGGTTTCTGAGGGTATAGAGTTGCCAATCCTCCTCTTGGCCTTCGCCTGATCCTCGAATGTCATTTCATGGTCTAAGAATGAATAGAGACCTCCTTCACCTCGTACACTCGGGCCAGTAGCTTCTGTTTCAGTTGAATGAATTCCGAATCTTCCCAAGGGGATCACTAATCATCAATGCTTTGACTGCGAGTTGGCTTACTAGATGTAATCTCGGTTGAAGAGTCAGAAGGGGATCGCTCATCCATTAACATTCAATGAGGGCGGGAATCAGGGGTTGGTAAAAGGGTAACTATAAGCGCTAAAAGAGGGCTTACAAGCATTGCCAATGATCAAGCAAATAAGCAAGACGAAACTCTTTCTATACGACGGTAAGAATCTAGTTGAAGTAGACTAGGAAACGCAGACTCACCTTCCGAATGACCCCTCTCCTCTATGCGTACAGGAAGACTGACAAAACCTGGATACAGAGTGTGGCCTTACTATACTATAAAGAAGCTTTGAGCGAGGCTCCCAGCCAAGAAAAGATGGAGGGCTAGTAAGACCACGTAGACTAGAACCAAGAAAGTACAGTAAGGTTCCCCTCAACATAAAACCCTCTTCACTCACTAGGAAAAAGAAATGAACAAGGAGATTTCCATCATTCTCTATAAGCTATAAGGGTGCCAGAGGGGTCTCCAGGATTCCACTCTATGCTTCCTTCTTGAGCATCTCTTCTCACCCTCCCAGTGGGAGAAAGCCACGCCACATAAGGCAATCGATCTCGAAATCAGTCCTACCCGGCTGTCGCATAATTCAGTGAGTGGATTCGGGCTACTTATTGATCTACCTATTCCTCCTCAAAAGAAGATAGGGCTACCCTCCTTCAGAGATTGCTTGCGGTCAAACCATTTCTTGCTAGGCGGGTTTCGCCAAAGCCTTTACCAATTCCAATCTCCAAGTTTTTAAGTATTATCTTAAGTAAAGTGTTTTCGCCGTATGGAGTATAGCCGAGTGGTAAGGCATCGGTTTTTGGTACCGACACGCAAAGAGGTTCGAATGGCAACTCGAAGTCTAAGGCAAGGAAGGTTCTAATTTATACTTCGGACCACAGGAGTATAGAACACACGGAAGTGGGGCAAGTGGTAAACCAAACAAACCCTTACAGAGGATAGGATCCTGTCTTAAATAAAAGACCTTTTTTGAGTGTGCACTGGGGCCACCTATCTTTTCAAGTAGAGAACAAGGACTTATTTGATCTAGTAAGGGGAGCTCGTTACACCTGTCTTGCAAGGGGATATCCATGGGAGTGGTCTATAAGGTCCCAAAATCCGTCGTGAAGAGGAAGGAAACTTGATATAGGCATAAAGGACTGGATGTTTGAACTACTGAGTGAGCCGCCAACCAAGGTCCTACCTCACTGTGAGTCCCCCTGAGTGAGACTATATTATTTATATAGATAGTCTATTATTCATAATTGTAGCAGCAGAAGAGTTAACACTTTGATTGATGTTAAGAAGGCCTTACTTAAGGCTCAGCTCCACTTATTAGATATCTATCAAAGCAATATGAGGAGGTTCAATGTTCGTTCAAGCCCTGCCCGTACTTTTTCATTTGTAGCTTTCATCGCCTATGTCTTTTTTCTAGGGCATCGATCTGGAATAAGAAGTTGCAAGAATATTCAAAATTCATGATCTGTATCAGTACTCCCTCCAGGAGAAAGAAGATCGGTTGAGCCTTTACTAAAACTAAATAAGGACGAAGCTTTTTTCAATCCTGCTTGCCTTTGGAGTCAGAGCCGTGCTTTGTGAGTCAGAGCCCTTTGGCTATGAGCCTTAGTAGTAAGTATAGATAGTAGGGCGGCGGGCAGTGGTCAGTTCCAGATGCTATTGCTTCACTACTTGTATTAATAGCTTTTCCATGAGCTGAGAAAGATATTTGGTAAACCATCCTAGTAAGGTCCATGGTCTCCTGAGATAAGGAACTGAAAGTGGAAGCTCATTCAAAGTTCTCTCTTTTCCACCCTATTCACCAACACTAGACCCTCCGGCACTCTCTATACCGAAAGGCAGTACCTATATATAAAGAAAGTCTAAAGCGCTTTCACTAGGTTAGAGTTTAGGTAGGCCGGCCCCAATCCCAGACAAATATATTATTAAAGCATCCTTCTCCTGGCTGTTTAGTTAGAAATCCCCATAAGAAAGAGGATTTGGGATCTGGTTTCTTCTCTTCCTAAGCCAGTTACTTACACTTTAGGTCCTGCTATTCAATTAACGGATGCAGATGGGAATCCTTTTCCATCTTATAAGACTTTTCTATTGCAAATGTTGGAGCAGAGAAGGAAGAGTTTTGATCACCGTGTGGGTAGTCTCTGTTAGGGTTTCCGTTTCATGTGCACTAAAAAGGAAGGAAGACTGGTGCTACTATAGTAATGCCAAGCGAACGAGCAAAGGATATGGGATATCTCAATGTGCTTTACCCGTAGACGCTCCTCCAGCGTTGAAAACAGCCAAAGCAAGTATGGCAATCGTGTATTTGACACCGGTTGTGATCGCTATCGGAAACGTGAAAAATGGATCTCCTAAATGCGAAAAACCACAGGAATGAAAATAAATAGAGAATTCTAGGTAGCGAACCAGGCTAACTACTCAAAGGCAAAGGAAGCCCGGATAGCTTGGAAGCAAGCAACCTCAACAAGAAATAGAGATGATAAGGACAAGAAAAGCATATAGAAATAGATTTTCCTCTTCATGTTTTGAACTACACTGCACACGTAGCCAGCTCGGAAAGCCTTCCTTCCAGAGAAATTTCTGGGGGCTTTCAAGCTTACCTTATTATTAGAGAAAGCCAGACGTGAACTGAGTCAAAATGAAGGTATAATGCTATCCGCGCTCCAGCCCTAGGCGACGAATCCATTAGTCTTTCCCTTGCGAGAAGGTTGCTTCCTCTTTATGAACTAGTTAGTTTAAGGGGTGAAGTTTATGCGTATATAGTCGAGCGGTCGTGAGCTTTCACTTTCAGCAAAGCAGATAGCTAATAAAAAGCAACTAGTAAATCAGAGGAATCCTGCCAGTCAAGTCACAAGTGAGACCATTGAATTGCTGGAGTAGTTTTCTTCGCTGGGCTCAAGGTTCTTGGTCAAGACCGATAACGTGGCTACGAGCAATTTCCTTATTCTCACAGAAGAGAGAGAAATTATCATTAGGAAGATTTACCGAATAATTATAAGATGCTACCCCAACTTATTGTTATATTATTTAGATGAACAGCCATAGGAAGCGATAATCTCATTCTACGGACGGAGTCGTGAGCCAATCACTTATGGTGGTTTTGATATTTCTCATTGAGCAATGCCCGGCCTGAGTTAGGCTGTGACCCTCCCGGGAAGGAAAACCGCGGAGCTTTTATACGTTAGCAGCGAAGAGAGTCGTTTACACTCAGTGAGTAGGAATTGGGGGCCTATTTCCCAGTAGCTTGAGTCGGAAAGCCCCTTGGGACTAGATGAATGACTCGTACAACATTCCTAGGAACCTGAATTTCTATATTCAATGTGGCTTGACCTATTAGTGCAGGTTACACGATCTAATGAGAAAAGAGTATGCTTTGAAAAAGCTCTTTTTAGGCAAGAGAAAATAGAAACTGCATACTTGAATGAGAAGTTGGCTATTCTCGAGGCAGCCCCGCACTTAAAGTAGTTTGTGTTTGTTCTACGGAATTCAATTTCGATTGATCATCTTTCTTCCGCCTAGTTCACAGGCGGGTTTCGATAACCACCTACTAATCTGGGGTCGCCTCCACCAGCGAGTTCTAGTTCATTGCTTCCTTCTCTTGTCGGGCAACAAATGAATTGGAATTCCGAATGAGCATTAGGAACCCATACTAAAAGATCAGTTTTTCGTGTAGAAATTGCATCATCTTTTGTTGTTTTCAGCCTTTCCTGTTCCATAAAGTGCAAGGGTAGTAGGAAGCATGTGATTTTGTGAATGTATATTGGTTCGGTTTTGCTCGTGTTGCATCGTTGAGTTCGCTGGACATCCTTAACAATTTTGTTCGCTCTTGGAAATAGCAAAATTATGTGCATCTCATGTGTTTGTACAGCAATTGGAGGTACAACTACAAAGTGCATGACCAGAGAGCTGGGAGAAATGCTTGATCCCCGAATCATGCTGAAAGTGCAAGTTCTCAGTGGACTCGCGTCTGGAACATGCAAAGCGCCAAATAGTATGTTAGTGATTCATCAAGATCCTGGTCCATTTCTGAAGAAATCAAATTTGATCCCCTCCAATCTGATCTGACAAAACCGATAAAGATCCACGAAAAACATATTCTACTCAGCAAATTAGTCATGACTCCAGCTTCTTCTCAAACTTCTACCACGAGTTCATCTGCTACTCTACAATCAAATGCTGTTGTGGAGTTCAATCACACAGTATCCTTCAAATTATCTCAAGATAACTTCTTGCCCTGGAAATCACAAGTCTTACCTTGACTTCTCGGTCATGAACTGATGGCTCGATGGATCAGTTCCACAACCTCCTCCTACGATCTCCATTGTCGATTCGAACAATTCCACACAGATTGTTCCGAATCCAGCTTATTCAACGTGGATCCGACAAGATCTGCTCCTCTTAGGCTGGTTGTTTTCAACAATGCAACCAGAGATAGTTGCTCAGGCTGTTCACTGTCGTACCCCCTCTCAGCTGTGGGCTTCGTTGCAGCAAACATTTGCATCAAATAAATTCGATAGCTCGTATAATAGAGTTGCATTTCCTCTCTTTTTCTACGTACACTTTTGATTCCTCAGTAGGTAGGGACAACGTTCGAGATCTCATCCGCTTGATTCTGTAAGCTATTTCTCACTGATTGGGAGATTGGACACGGATTTCTATCATATTGACACATTCTCGCTTCAATGTTAATGTGTGGGAAGTGGCACATAGGATGGCTGCGGAGAAGTGCTAGGGCTAGTGGAGGGTGTAAGCTAAGGGTCTTGAATGTCTGGAATGTGTATGGTGCCTAAACTCTTGTTAGTGGACAGCTTACTCGTAGCCTTAAATAAAAGGTGTATATGCCTCTTGTTTATGGAAAAACAAGGCATAGTGCTATGAGTGATATATGGAAAGAGTTGGACTTGACCCTAGGGGAAGGTTTTAAGCTTGCGGAAGCTTTATATTCTTTATGGAGAGAAAGATTCCCAGCTATAAACAATATCATGATGCTTGTAAATGAGGTTTGCAAGTTACTTCAACAGGCCTATTAGCTATAGAAGTTCATTCTTCCTTACGATAGGAATGGAAGATCTTTCATAATTCTTTTTCTATGGCCAAACGCACATATTATCGCTTTCCTAGCTATTAGTAACGCATCTCAGAGGTAATTTTAGCACGCTCTTGGCTGCTTTACGTAATGAAAGAAGTCTTCTTTCCTTCCGGCCAAGGAGAAAGAGCAAAGTTTCCACCTCATCCGACTCAGAGCTCTCAGTGACTTCCCCCATAGCAACGGGAGATTCTCACCCCATAACCCTAAAGGAAAGAGTAGTCGTTTTCAAAATAGTAAGTAAGATGCCGGGATAAGAACTGTGTGATTTCAGCCTTAGAAAATGGGTCAAATGTAGAATGAGATGTGTAAGCAAAGCTCTGATTCAGAAAGGAAAGGATAGGCCGAGCAAGAAGGCAAACAGCGGTGCTGGGTTGATAAGCCCTAGCATTAGCCGGACGAGCTAGCGCAATTGTGGAGGTAGAAAGCCGCATCATAGGAAGAGCCACGCAGACCACCACAGCGAGTTGTCCTTTCTATTAAATCCTATAGGGCAGGGGAATCAGAAAAAAAGCATTCACTATCAACGAGGGTTCATGTCACTTGATGATTCCGCTCATAAGGACGGAAAGAATCCTTAATAGTGCTTTAAAAGCTCCAATCCTGCAAAGATAAAAACCCCTGTGGGAAAGAAGTTCATCCCTTCCCTATTTAGACGATTCTAGGAATCCATGCTCCTGGAAATGGCAAGATCCGAGATGTCAGTTGCTTGTCTTCAAGCCTCAACCTTATTCTGACTCCTACTAGGGCAATCAGGTTCAGGTTAAGCCCGAACAGCTTAGTTTTCCACTCCGACACAAGCTTCTTTGCCAAGCCAACTGGTAATCCAGTAAGAAAGGCAAGGGGCGCAACGGCAATCTGTCAAAGAACCCATTCAAAGAGCGTTTATCCCGAAGGTCGAACAAGCATCCCTTGTCCTCTTTTTCATTATTGATCATGTCTCCTTTCTCTTTTGTTTTGGGTTATTCACTGATCTGAAACTGCTGCTAAAGATCGTTTTTTTCGTGCGCTTCTTCTTCCCATGCATCCTCAATAAACAGCAAACCAACACCTATTTGGATTCGCTTGAGAAGAGCGCTTTCTTGAGATGCTAAGGGCTGGCCGGTTAACTAAACTAATAAGATATCTTCTTCCTTCTGGGTTTAAGCTTCTGGCTACCGAAGGCCTTATTGTAGCAGCAGCTCCGTGAAAGGCAGTCCTCTTACCTTGTTTAGCTCTTGAAGGCATAGTTAGGAGGATGGTCTAAATCTAAGCTCAATCCTGGTCTTTCCCCTTCTAAGGAGTGCTCGCTTCTCTTTATGTTGTCTTTCTTTCTTAGCATTCCCTTAAGCCCCAAGAACCTTATCTCATTTTTTACACAATCCATCTTCGGCGTGAGGATGGTTCAAGGATGGGCCAATCAAGCCCTTTGCTAAAAGGTAAAAGGCTAGCTCCTGACAGGGAAGGCCGGGAAATGAAGGTGAAACCTTTACAGGAGGAGGGTTTAGTAGAGGAATCGGAAGATGAAAGGCTTTCCCCCGATCCTTTCGGCTTCAAATCGAATTTCTTTCTATTTCTTGAGAAAGCCGCCTACAGCTATAAGAGTTAGAGTTGTAGGGAGGTAAGGTGCACTACTAGGTGAAGTAGCTTCCATTTCGAAGTGCTATTGCCTTTCAAATAGTAAGTAGGTTTACCAGCTGGAAATGATACCTTTCCATCAACTCCAGGCTTCGAAGGCGCCGAAGGTGGAATATTCCTTAAGTTTCCACCATTGAACATGTGAATCCTCTTATCTATCTCTGGGAGGTCTCCCGCATCGCCATATGGTTGGCCTAGACTGGGCTAGGCTAATATGAAAGGGAATATAGCTCGTTTCGTCCGAACGCGGAAATAAAATAAGGATAGAATCTAGTCATACTAATCCAAAAAAGTCTCAAGAAAGCCGGTTAAAACCCCATTTTCCAAAACCTCTACCTCTAATAGAATATAACGGAATGTTAGAGACCCACTTCCTTGACTCTCTCTATAAAAAGAGGCAAGTAAGCCAACAAGCAAATAAGCATGCGTGAAACCCTGGAGTCTTTCGTTCTAGTGCGGGCTGTAATTCCTGAAATATAAAGCGGGGAAGAATATATAGAGAAGAACTAAGGCTAGTGGGATCAATCCCAGACCTAGGAGTGTAGCATTTAGGCTTGAACTGCTTTGACTTACTTCAAAGATAGGGAACTCGCCAGGCCGACATAGAGGAAGAAAGCCTATTGAAGCAAGATCGGACTTGGCATAGTTGCAGTACGACTTTCCCGGTATATTTAACTAACTAAAGCTATCGAGAGCATGTGGCTATTGGTAGTATCCTGCATAAAAAGTACCAGTCTCAGTATAAGTAGTTGCCCCCAACATTCCATTGCTCTTAGTGCTTTTGCTCCTGCTAGTGCTACTTTTAAGGCAAAGATTCGATACGTGCAACTCCTTATTAATTACCTATGGCATTCTCTGATCGGGGGACAACAACTACCTATCTTCAGTAAGAATCTCCGCGCTTACTAATAAGAAGAAAAGTCGTGCACACTATATATATTAGTATTAGTAAAGGTAAAGCAAACCCCTGTCTTTCCTATATATAAAGCTGCAGCTCAAGCGAGGGAAAGGAAGAAGTGTCAATCCGTGGAAAACACGAATATGTTGTTTTTGGGCGTTTTCTAATGATTGATTCACTCCTATCCGCTCATAAGATCAGGAAGCTGCGGATACTCCAACAGCCTGACTTGTGGTGGTATGATATCGATCCCCATCCTTCTGTAGTTAGTTTGAGAGTATGTTCTGTGGTTAACCTACATTGACTCCGTCTTTTCAAAGGGCTGAGATCTCGACCTATGAAAGTACCGAAGATAAAGATAGGGCAAAGGCAAAAAGCATACATCTTTCAAGCAGGAGGATTTCCCCTCAGCAAGACCAGCAAGGATTCTTGAAAAAATGGGCAAGCATCCCCTCTATTATCTGTACCAGCGATTTCCTTTTTGATTTTCTTTTTCTAAGTTGGACAAGGGAACCAGCAAGAAAATGGCTGAAGTCCCTCGCAGTAACACGCCCTTGGTGGATGGGGAAGCCGAGATACTTACCAAGATTCTGAGTAAACCCTTCGAACAGTTCTAGAAAAAAGGGTGGCCTGTCGAAGCCAGGAATTCTCAAGAGGCGTCACTCGCTGTGAAGCAAAGGCTTTCGACTTGAGTGGGTTCATTTTCAAGCCGGACCAAGAGGCAAAGCGATTGAGGGTAGACGATAGGCATCGGATGCTTTGTTCCTCAGCAACTGTGCACAAGATCAGATCGTCGGCGAACATGAAATTAGAAATTTTGAAAGGCTTTAAATGCCAGGAGAAAGGGAGATAGGCCGCCAGACACCACGCCATATTTCATGGGAAATCATGACTGTGATATGTACAATTTCAAGGGCTCTCCATAACAATGACGAAGAGGTACGGAAAATGTAAGACTTAATAAGGAAATACAAAGAATGGAAGAAAGGTCCAAAGCAATTGTTTGTCTTGCATTGCAGCAATCAAACCAAAATCAAGTATGAAAGTCATTCATACACTTCTTTTCTTGGTAGCCTAGCTCCCAAAGCTGTTTCAGTCCCTGCCCATAATTCAGCACATAAGGCAGACCTTGAACCAAGGTTATACATAGATTTTGATCTCCACGGCAATCTCTGACTATACCACCGGCAGCAGCTCTAGAGGCACAGGGCGAAGAGTAAGCATCTAACTTAAGTTTGACAACTTGGAAAGATGGCCCAGCCAATGTTAATGATTCTTTTATCCGGGATAACTTGCTGGGAATTCACTAGAGCTCCTGAAGCCACTTGATCCTTATAGAGGTCTATCATTTGGCTAAAAAGATCCCTGCGTGCATTGTCTTCATTACCCAAATAGAAAGCATTCCTGTACCGCTTTTCCTCTTTACTTTCTATATAGGTTGGAAGTTCGTGCTAAATGCTTAAGACATAGAGTTCGAAGGGTAAGAAAGGGATGCTCCGTGTAGCTAACCCCAAGTCTGGTAACCTTTGAAAATAGGTTTCTGACGTCACTGCCTTTCATGCCACAACACATCGGTGAAACCGGAGAGAGCTGAAGAGAAGGGGAACCCCAGAGGCATTGACCATTTGGTACTGATTTCTCGAAAGGGAAAAAACATACTTAACAATCTTAACATGATATTCGGAAATAGGGCAGGACCAAGGGATAGATCGATTGCAATATCAGTATCATACAAATCAAATAGAAATAGACATGAGTACATGAATAAGGAAACGCAAAAGACACAGAGTAGGGCTAGTCAGAAGCGTCAATGCAGACGCCAATGGGTAATCAGATCCATTCCACTCCACTTCTTCAGATAGCAGTCGATCCTGGATCGTCCTCGCTTCCAAACTCCGTAAATGAATGAAACTCCTTCCCCGGTCCATTGCTCGGGTGTGATACAAAGACTTCTTTGAAGTTGTAGGATGCGGTCCCGGATCAATTGCATCATTCGTCCTACGACCTCCGGATCGAGAGCAGGCGGATGCTCCCAGAACAGACCGAGCATTTGCTCCTGTTGGAGCTTCTCGTTTTCCACGGTTTGTATTTCTTGTTGAATGGAAAAAAGTCTTCCAGCGATATCCATGGCTAAAGCTCTTTCTTGCCGACTTCTAAGTCACCGTCTCCCTTTGCCAAATAGAGACTGAAAGAAGCTTCTATTTATAGGCATAGGCCTTTGAGTCCCTTCCTTGAGGCCTTTATGCCGTCCATCCGCGTCCCCTCTCTACCCGAAAAAAGATGTGCTATCCAGCGCCTTAGCGCCCCATCTATCGGCCGAACCCTTTGTCTTCTTTGTTTAACGAAAGTACTAGCTCCCCTATTCAAAAGTGTTATAGTAGCCATAAGGGTGGTGAACTCCTAGGTCTTGCAGAGCCTTTGTTAGATCTACTTATAATTAACCATAGGGAGAGTCTAATAGAATCTAAGAGAAGGGAAGGGAGGGACCCTAGTAAGCCTTTAAGTTTAAGTAAGGAGGCTGGGATTTCTTTGTGTATGACAAGTTCCCAGATTCTCGGAGGGATTTCTTACCTCTGTCTTAGCCCCAGAGGACTCCTCATGGACAATCCTATCTTACCTCAGTCCAAGGACTCCAATTCCAAGGTAAGGAAAAGAGTTCTCTACTTTTATACGACATTTCTTTTCTATTCTTCTCTTAGAGGGGGAATAGCGATAGATTTCTATAGAGCATCCAGGAACAAGCAGAAAAAATCGGACGACGAATTCTTGCGTGGTCCAAGGAAATCAAAGGTCCGCTTCCACGATTTCATCTATATGGAATCTCAACATATCAGAATAGCTTATATAGTCATGATTCAATTCATGAATTAGCCCACACTTCTAACAATCCACAAGTAGCCGTATGAGTCTACTGCATTTAGAAATAGATTAGTATATCATTCGTGTCTCTGTTACAACACGGCGAAACTAAATGGTTCGAATGAAGAGAAAAAAAAAGAAGTTTAGGCTGTATACCTAATTTTCCTGGGATTGTAGTTCAATCGGTCAGAGCACCGCCCTGTCAAGGCGGAAGCTGCGGGTTCGAGCCCCGTCAGTCCCGACGGATTCAATAAATACATCAATTCATCTCTCCATTTTCTGTGAAAAGGGGGACAGGGAGCATAATTTCATTCCCAACGGGGGATCCTTTTTTTTCCTTTCGCATTTCGGGAGAATTTGAATTACTTCACAACTAGTACCGATTGATGGGAGAGAGGCCCTATTAGTAAATATAGAAGCTTGGATTCTTCTTAACCAGATTTTCCCTATTATGCATTCTATTTTTGACTGGCATCCCTTGGTAGGAATGTGGTATTGGGAAAACCTTCCTTAGCCCTCAAAAGGAAAGAAATAGGGATAAGCACAATCAAGCATACTAGTCATAGACGGCTGGAGAAGATTGATAGACGTATCCGAAGCGAGCACTATCAGTACAATCTCTCTTCCTTCTTGTTGGCTAGGGGAACCTGTGGTTACCTTGTCTTGCATGGTCAACAAGCGTGGTAATAAGCTTTGCTTTTTCCATATACCGACCGATTTCTATTTGAATAGAATTCCTACTCCTAATTCCTTTACTAACTCTTTCTCTCGTTCTCTCTTAAGTGACCTGACCCCTGGGAGGGGGCTGTGGGATGTGTATCCAGAACACACTGAGGTCTATTTAGTTCTTTATCTTATGACCTGAAGAAAAGAGTAGGGGTCTTATCTTAGAAGAGCCAAGAAGCGCTCTGGAGATTCAATGGTTTTAACAAACTCCCCCATTTCTCTCTATACCAATGTTCGATAGAAGCGATCCACAAATCAAACCACTATCCCCCACTATCCAATTACAACGCCGCTTCATGCACCGAACACTCAACATAAGAAGCACAGAAGCAGGCGAGCAAAGTGAGATACCCAGTTAGATATTGTTCGAAATTTGTTAATCTGCTTACTTAGCTTCAGCTTATTAGAAGGTAAAAGAAAAGAAGATGAAACATGGTATTTTTTCGATTATATGACACAGCAGCGGTCAAGCTAGCAGCAGATACGGATATAACACCAAGAGCTTTTATTTTATTTCACCACCACCTGCTACAACAGGCTTACTGTTAGTTGTTATAAGGAGAAAGGCACTAAGAGAGTTCCGAAGGAAAGGGAGGTCTGCACAAACATCTTTTGACATGTCGAATATTCACTAACGAAAGTGGGCTTCTATCATGAGTTTCAGCTCCCAGAATCTTACTCCTTACTCTATTCTATCAAGGGGTAGGAATTATGCTCTAAGTATGGGCGAATGAATAAGGATGAAAATTTACATGACACAACCCCCCCTCACATAGATAGCACTGGGGCCCGGCCTTGCTTCTTGGAACAAGAACGATTGGGATTCAATTTCGATGCTAATCCGGGGTTTGAAGAGAAGGGAAGACCACCGGAGCGAACCGACCGAAGGGACTTGATCGGCGGGAGTCGCACCCTATGGAGAGTCTTTTTTGTTTTCTATATTAGTTTCAAGTGAAACAATTTCTGGGTCTTGACTTTTATGAGCTGGAGGTGTAACCCGCCGGACAGAACGAAGAGGTCAATTATCATTGAGCCTAAGATGCCGGGTTAAGATAAGAAGGGATGAAATATTTTCTTAAGCTGCTAATCTCTGCTGCGTGCGACGGAGGAACTATCCGATACAACAGACGCATTTCCATCTGAACCAAGAGATTCGGTTTCCCACTTCCTTGACTCTCTCTATAAAAAGCTCTGAGGAGAGAGAGTTATGGGATAGCGCTCTCTCTCCGAGTAAGCGATAGGGCGATAACGATATCTAGCTCTAGTCTTTCTGTTTTCTTTTGGTATTGGGAGAGGGAGCTTGATCCAGCTCTACTTTGATGTCGGACCAATACAAAAACTCCTTAGGCACCCTTATAGTCCTGGTGTAGTGAGCTATTCTTGCGGCAAATCAATCTAATATGGGGAGAAGTTGGAATAGTCCCAAGGTGGTCATGAGATGGTGCGGAGCCTACCGAAGACGATTCAACCACCACCTCCATCATCTGATGAGTTCAAATCGGTGCGCGCCAAGGAATACGAGTGATTATAAGCATGTAAAAAAAAACCTTGGGTCATTGGAGACCATTACTTTACGATCCGTCGTTGGACTCAGGGGTTTATCTCATCTGAAGCTACCATTTACTCGGTGGCACTTGAATTGGGAGTTGGTAACTAAGTGAGAAAATGGCTCTAATGAAACTAACTGTATTTCAGCTCGCGATAAGGAAGAAAGGGAATAAAAAGAATCCACAGAGTCGACTGATGCATCTATACTATTGAGTTGAGAGAAAGAGAAGATGGGACTAGTTTGCTACTCCTACTAATAAGAACCTAACAGAAGAACCATCCGGATCTACGGAATGATATACTTACCGATCTACTGCTATTGGTGCTTGCTCTGGTATAGCCTCGTATACGGATCTGGATCACGATCTCGATATGGAAGGTATGCTTTTCAATCCTTTGCTTCAGGTGGATCAACTTTCTTTGCTACCTTTCTAACTGGTGGTTATCCCGAGTGAATTCGGTAAAATAGCGATTCTTATCCCCTTTTTTCCTTCAAGCTTCTTCCTACGCCGGGTGGATCGACAAGATCAATGGCTGGCTACTGGTCTTCTTTGTTAAGTGAAGCCGCTGCTGGTGATGGGTCTTTCACGGAAGCAACTATTTTATGTTGTTCCGCCTCAACCGAATTCTATGCTCATGCCTAGTCCAAGGTTCTTGTTACTTCCCTGTAATAGTTCGATGACACTATTGCCTTCTCAAGCTATCGCTTGACGAGCTTGGGCCTATTAAGCAGTGAATGAAAACTTGTACTATCGCATTCTTCCTTGTCTGATGTAGCCTGCTAGCTTGCCTTGATCGACCACAACGAAGGGCTATGCCAAACCTCACTAGCAGTAGAGCGCCCCTAGCTGGGGCAAGACAACCGCAGAAAATCCTATCTTATTGATAGAGGTCTCTTAGAGGGTAAGCCTATGAATAAGGTAGAGGCATAGTGATAGATTCTATTATATATAGTTATTGCTTGCTTAGAAGTAGCTGCCTCCTTAGCATTCGCTCTTGACGAACTCGATGTGGCTTAGGGCCTACGTTCAGATCTCTGGGTATAGCAGAACCGATTTCATGCCTTCGAATGAAAGACAATTCCGAATCCGCTTTGTCTACGAACAAGGAAGCTATAAGTAATGCAACTATGAATCTCATGGAGAGTTCGATCCTAAACCGAAGTGGATATGAGAAAAATAGAGTGCTCGACTCTTAGTGAGAGGAGGGGGTATTGTATTAGCGGAGCCCTCTCCTAATGCTAATGAAGAAGGCGAAGAAGTCGCCCACCCGAAGTCTCGTATTCATCCTATTGTGATGTGATCTCTATGAAACCTGCTATTACTATCATGCTATTGCTTCTGCCTTCCAACCATCTAAAACCGGATTCAATAGCAGCTTCCTTCCTTGTTAACTTGCGGTCTGTCTATTCCAGTAGTTTAAGAGTTCGAGCCTTGAAAGTCTAGCCTCCTAGCCCCTTAAAGCTATCCAATAGCGAATCTTTCATCTACAGAATCGAAGGAAAGATGAGTATACCGTAGATGATCAGCACAACTCTCTGCCACGTCGCTCATCTAGAGGTTTAAAAGAGCGCTGTATGAGAACCGGCAAACCCTAGCTTCCCTGGGTTTAGATCTAGAATAAATAAGGACTGAGTCTACCTACGCGTCAATCTCTTTTGCTATCGGTTCTTACTCTAAGGGGATAGTAATCCCAGGCCTAAAGGAAGCAAGGTGAGGATAGAAGAAGGCAACCTGCCACCAAGTAAGCCCCTCTTTCTCCTTGTTAGCAAGTCTTACGACAGACTCATTAAGAGAAGTGCGACTTCAGCACCGCATCTATCGCTTCTTCTGGTTAAGTCAATAAAGCTAACTGCCCCCCGTTTCCCTATATAGACTGACCTATTCCCCTTTTTCTTGGGTTTCACACTAAGACTAATGAGCTCTAAAATGATGCTTGGGGATTGCTTCTGCCCGTACTGTGCTTCCAACTACCGCCCACTAAATCAGTATAGTTTAAAAGCAAAGCAGCAGTTAGCTTTATTGACTTAACCAGAAGAAGAAAGAAATCCGACAGCTCTTCTTTGTGGTGATTACCACAATATCAAGTTGGCTCAATTTTCTTTATTTAATCCTTACAGGCCTCTTGAATCCTCTCTTTACCTATTTCCTTTTCCTGAATTTCTTTTTGCCTCTAATTTGTTCATTTCTTTACTATTGAATTGATTAACACCTCAGATTCATACTAGAACCACGATGATTCAATAAGAAATCATAAGCAAAACCAAGGATTCCCTGAGTAATAACCATTGGATCATCACTTCATGAATTAGACTAAAAAGAAAGATTTTTCTTTTTTTCTATATAAAACTAAAGGAACTTTTTTCTCGACTTAGTGTCTTACGTGATAAGGCCTCTCTTTAAGCATCAAAACAAGAGTTACAGGAGGCGAAGTAGGAGAAATACGAGTTCCAGCACAAAAATAAGCTCTTGTTTGGTTCTATCTTAATACTTAATATAAAGAAGAAGATCCCAGTGCTAGCCGAAAAGCCGATTAGGATTCTGCGTTCACTCGGTTCTCTAAATAAAGGGGGATAAGTTGCCCGAGGTCGAGGGGAGGAATAGAAGAAAGAAAGAGAGCCAAGATTGGAAAGATTTTTTCGAGCTGACAGTGACCCGGCGATCACCGTAGCAAGAAGGTTTGCTAAGGGAAAGTAGAGCGGGACCTAAATCTTTGAAATACTCATAAAACCTAAACTCTAAGATCCAGAGAGGACCAGAGGGTCAGGAAAGGTCACAAGATCATGGATGCTTCTGTAAAGGTGAGAAAGGACAAAAGGGGCGAGTAAATGCGCTTAGAATCATTAGTGAGATAGAGTTCATTTACCACAATAGGTATTTGAAACCAAACAAGAAGACCCGATGCAGAGTACTTGCTTTATGCTTTATCTTCCTTAAAGAAATATGTAGTCTCTAGCTAATTCAAAGTATACAAGCCTACCAGCACCAGCAGATGATTGTTGAGCGATCTCTTCTCCCTTCCCCGGTAGCTAGGATAGAGTTCTATTTCTCTTTCTTTCCTTCCGGCTATTCACGCATGAAGAAAAAGGAACTCAAAAGGCTTTGCAACCTTTAGCGCTGGTTGACAGCCGTCTAGTCAGTCCCTCCCGCTCTTTGATAGACATCTTTCGGTTCAAGTTAACCTATCCCTTACTAGATCAAATAAGGAGCTCATCCGACGAACAACTTTAGGTCCAACTTCTGTGTCCTATCTTCCTTACGGATTCCCGAAAGACTGAGTTTCACCCTCCCTTTTTAGTAACAAAATGCTCGGTCAAGCATCTTCTTCTGATGCTGCCTTTCCTTGTTAGCTTCGGTTGAGTAGCTCGAGTCTCTTAACCCCTATTCCTCGGCTAACTAAGAGTAGTTTGAAAATCCTCTAGCCACTAGTTCAATGGCTTAGCCGCCTTAAGAGTCAAGCTTGTCCCCCCATACTGAATTAGCTTAGTCGGGCGAGTTAGCGTCTGCTGTTATAGTCTTCTTTTGTTGAAGAGTGACTTTGCTCCTATTCATCTTGCGCTGGTTTGATTGGATGAAGTGAAAGAGATTGCCTTGTCTAAGACAGAAGAAATTCAATTAGCTGCCCCCTTTCCTTCAACTCTTCCCCTCACATAGATAGCACTGGGTCCAGGGGCTTTGCTTCTTGCCTTCCAATACCCCTCTTTTCCTTGGGTTGCTGAAAGCAGAGAAGATAGAACCTCTCCAAGGTAAAGCACAGTTCTAGCAGTTCTCCCCATATTAGATTGATTTGCCGCAAGAAAGCTCTTCCTAGTTCAATCGGTCTTACATACCCTGCCCTTCTGAAGTCATTTGATTCAAGGCATATATCTAAGAAGGAGAAAGGCGGCGATTCGAGGGCTTCAAGAAAATAGCTTCGAGCTTCGGAAAGAAGGACATCGGCACTAAAGTAAAGTACGAATGCATTGTCAAAGGGCTTAGCGGGAGTTTAAGATGCGCAGAAAGAGTGGATGAACCAGGACTTAAAAATATGATGATTTTATTCTTATGCATTCATCTTCTAGGATCAAGCTTGACTCTATTGCTCAGACTTCCTTACTTAACTAATCTCCTTTTCTCTTTGTTATCTTCTTTTTCAGATTGGAGATCTCGGAGCGGGCAGACCCTCTATCCCACACCTGTCCCAAGTCCTGCTTTCTTTGAGCCAAGCTTTCCGGCTAAGTCGAATAGCTTTTGCACCTTCAACCTTATTTAGTAAAAGTAAAGGCAGTCGAGTGGTTTAGTATTGCTGTAAGCCCTTCCCTTGACGGGAAGTTGCTTTTCCGGTTGCTTGAAAGACTTTCCGATCCCGGTATTCGATCTAAGTGAAGTTTCCCTTTCCGATGAGGGACTTGTTGAAGAAGCTTTCCTTTCTTCTCTCGGAACTACTTCTTTCAGTCTAGCATTTTCGCCCCTTGCCTCAAAGTATTAGTCCAAAAGCATGAGTTCTACCCTTTTTTTGGAGTCCGGGATCAAAGGAGGAGATGAGGGCAAGAAGGGAACTCAACACGGGCCGTTCTCAGAGCTTTGACTAGCAGTCATGGTAGACGAGAAGAAAGGAACTGACCTACTTCAACTGCTTATACTTGAATTAAGGGGAAAGACATACTCTATTCCTGTAGCCAGGTCGGGTTACGGGTTCATATCCGGGTTAGGCAAGGAAGAAGAGCGGCTGAAAGCCAATCGAAAACCAACATAGAATGCAATTGATGGTTCTTAACCCAGCCCGACTGTTCAAATGTTTCAATCTATCTCCTCCCAATCCTTTATGTCATGAATCATAATCATAAGCATGCCCCGGAGCTGGTAATTTTACCTGATTACTTCTCATCTATCTACCCCGCAGCACTTCTACTCAACACTTATCCGACCCTTTAATGTAATGAGATCCCATCCAAGTTTGACTCTGATTAGATCCTTAGCGCAAGCGCTAAGTAAGCAAATTACCTTATGTAAAAACCGAGGAAAATAACGTAAAGTAGAAACGAACAAGGTCTTACGGCACGATCACTATATCTTTTCTTTTTCTTTCTCTTTCC